AAAGATTTAAAATGTTTCTTGTTGTTTTAGATATTGGGCTAGTTAAAATTCACGGCTAGTTACAAGAAAAAGCCAGGATGTTTAAATAAAACTTGTATACAATTGTTTTTGTTGACTAGGTAATTAAGTAATAGTTATTTTTTAGAATTTAAATTTTTTTAAAAAAAAAAAATGTAGCGTTTTACGCAAATAAATTGTTTAATTGTGTTGTTTAAAACAAGTTTTTTTTGTTTTCACGATTAGCCTGAAATGGCTCCCCTAATTAAAACTTGTCAGCTACAAAAAAAGCTCTAGTAGCAAGTTTTTTCAACCATAAAAAGCTTAATTTACTTTTTCATTTTCATTAATTTACCCTTTTGCTAAAGCTATTTCAACTAAGCTTAGTATGCTATGCCTGTTAGACTTAGTAGGTAAAATAAAAATAAGGGTGCTAAATTGTAATCTTTTGCGTAAAGATATTTAAATTTAAAGATTTTAAAAGTAAAAAAACCAAAAGCAAAGCTACAGGTTGGTTTTTATACTGATCTGTTTTTATTTATTATTTCATCAGCTAATCTTTTAGTTGTAGAAAAACTGCTTAATTAAAATGTTTGATTATTTACAATTTTCAAAAAAACCAACAGGGCATTCACGTTTACAAACAACATATAATAAAAATTTGTCGCTTTTAAAACAACCTTTATTAAGTGTAGTAAATGAGCATTTAATAGCCTACCCTACACCAAGCAACCTTAATTACTTTTGGGGCTTCGGATCATTGGCAGGTATTTGTTTAATAATACAGATTGCAACAGGCGTGTTTTTAGCTATGCATTATTGTCCAGAAGTAAATCTAGCTTTCAGCTCAGTAGAACATATCATGCGAGATGTTCAAGGAGGCTACATTTTACGTTATGCACATGCAAATGGAGCTAGTCTTTTTTTTATGGTAGTAATGATTCATATTTTAAGAAGTCTTTATTACGGAAGTTACTACGCTCCACGTGAAGCTGTTTGGATAATAGGTGTAGTTATTTTATTTTTAATGATAGCTACAGCTTTTATTGGTTATGCGTTACCCTTTGGACAACAAAGCCTATGGGGTATTAGCGTAATTACTAGTTTATTTTCTGTGGTACCCTTTGTCGGTAATGAACTTGTTCAGTGGCTTTGGGGCGGGTTTTCAGTAAACAACGCTACTTTAAATAGATTTTTTTCACTGCACTACTTGTTGCCTTTTTTAATAGCAGGTGCTTCGATAGTACATATAGCAGCATTACACCATAAAGGATCAAATAATCCCTTGGGTATAAATGCGGCTGCAGACAAAATCAGCTTTTATCCTTATTTAGTAGCTAAAGATCTTGTGGGGTTGATGGTTTTACTTATAATTTTAAGCGGTCTTGTATTTTTTGCACCTAATTACTTAAGCCATCCAGATAACTATATACCTGCAAATAGTTTAGTTACCCCCTTGTCTATTATGCCAGAATGGTATTTCCGTGCGCCAATGCGCCATTATGATCGACGCCAAGACGTCTTTAATTTAACATTTTAAGACATGAATTACGGCCAATATAGTTGTCAACATACATATTGTAAAACATACTGCCCGGGCGTAAGGGGAAACGCTTATGTCCGAAGCGGCGGTAAAAGCAGTGTGAGCAGGGTAGGTTGCTGCGAGAAGCTACTGCAAGTTAAGCCCGGCACGGTTAAGATAATAAACCTGAATTACACCCACCCTGTACGACCATATACCCTTGCGACACACCTACTGACACGCAAGGTGAGCCACAGTAAGCTTCCAGGAAGTAAAGCTTGCTTCATGACAATGGGCTCAAGGAATGTTACGCAAACATCTGTGGGGCAGGGACCTAAACCGGGAATCGACGGTCATTATGGAACCTTGGGATTGCCTAAGGCAGACTTCTCTTCTCGAGGAGCCAGCTATGGGAACGGATCCGCCGTAAAGGAGAGTCTAACCCCTAAAACTAAATATCTCGAAGGGCGGAAGCATAATCGCGTATGGAAAGACACCCTCATTACCAACCTGGGCGAGGAGCTGTCAAACCTATACAAACGTAATGCAAACCAAGAGGGCAAACACATAAAAAACAGAGGCGTGATACACGCCATAAGTTCCCTGGACACCCTAATGGTAGCATACGAAACTTTAAAGTCGAAACCAAGCAATATGACCCCGGGGCCGAATAACAAAGAAACGCTAGACGGGACCGCACTTAGAACGTTAGAACTTCTAAGCAAAAAGCTTAAATCCGGAAAGTTTAAGTTCGGCCCGGCAAGAAGGATAATGATCCCAAAGCCGGGAAGACTCGAAAAGCGCCCCCTGACAATTCCAAGCCCGCGCGAAAAGATAGCTCAAAAAGCTATCCAATTGGCACTCGAGGGTATATATGAACCCCACTTCTTACCAAGTAGCCATGGGTTCAGACCTGGCCGGGGAACGCACACAGCGCTACTCATGATAGACCAACAATGTAAAAATGCTAACTGGTTTATCGAAGCGGACATAAGTAAATGCTTTGACACAATCGACCACAGCACGCTTATGGGCTTTATCTCGGAACGTATAACCTGCGACAAAACTAAAGCACTTATACTAAGCGCCTTAAAAGCAGGCCACTTTACGGTAGAGAACGGGCTCGCGCAAAAAGCAGACCTTGGGACACCGCAAGCAAGCGTACTTAGCCCAATCCTCTGTAACATATATATGCACAAGCTGGATCTATTTATGGAAGGCTTAATGCAAAAATACAACAAAGGTAAAGGTAAAAGGCAAAACCCCGCATACTCGAAATTAGCAAATGCATTGGCAAAAACCACGGTACTCTCAGAACGAAGAAAAATTCGGACTGCCATGAGACAACTTCCGGCCAAGGATCCAATGGACCCAAATATGATTCGAGTAAGATATGTTCGATACGCAGACGATTTTATATGCAGCGTCATAGGCCCATATAGTCTCGCCAAGCTTCTAAAAAGTCAAGTTGAGGAGTTCCTAGAACAAACCCTTAAACTAAAAGTTAACCACGCCAAAAGCGTAATAACCAACACTAAACGCAAGCCGGCGACGTTTCTTGGAACACGCATACGAACTGGCAAACCAAGCTCCGTACAAAAACCCATTGGAAAAGACAAAATGGGGCGGAAGATCCGCGTGACCCCGCGAGTAAGTTTGCACGCGCCAATAGACGAAATATACCAAAAGCTAAAAACCCAAGGCTTTATAAAAAGCAGCGGACAACATAGTTGGGCCATACCCACGGCCGTAGGTAGATTGGTCAATATGGACCACGCTGACATAGTCGCATACTACAACAGCGTAGGCCGGGGCATACTAAACTACTACAGCTTTGCGGACAACCGCAAAAATCTGGGTAGCGTAATGCGAGCACTGCACATGAGCTGTGCCCGCACCCTAGCCCTGAAATATAAGTTACGATTTGCAGCTAAAGCGTTCAAACGGTTTGGAAAGTACCTAAAGGATCCCAACAGTAAGAAGCAATTCGAACTGCCAGAAACATACAGGAGGATAAGGGTATTTCAGACCAAAGCCCCTCTTGCCCTGAAAACACTGGAAAAATCCTGGACAAATAAACTAACAAAAAGTCGTTTTCATCGCAGTTGTACTGTATGCGGGGCTATGCCGGTGGAAATGCATCATATAAAACGAATCAGAGAGCTAAAACAAAGAGCTCATCATGATTGGTTCACTATGCAGATGGCAGCCATAAATCGCAAACAGGTTCCTTTATGCAGAGAACACCATAAGAAACTGCATGCGGGAACAATGAGCACTATGGAAAAACAAGCATTTTCCAACGGTTGCAAACAGTCTATTTAAAGTTTCTATGCTCTTACGGAAGATTGTGCGGCGAGCCGTATGAGTCGAAAGGTTCACGTACGGTTCTGAGGGCAGCCGGTCCGGGCAACCGACCCGCTGACCCCTACTTATTGTGTATTGCATCTTAAGATCTATTCCCAATAAAACAGGAGGCGTTTTAGCAATAGCTCTTGTTTTTGTAGCTTTATTAGCGGTTCCTTTTTTAGCTGGTAGCCCGATTCGTTCCTCAAGCTTTCGACCACTCCATAGAAAAGCTTTTTATGCATTTCTAAGCAGTTGTCTAATACTTAGTTGGGCAGGTAGTAAACCCGTTGAACAGCCGTACATTTTTATAGGCCAGTGTGCCACTGTTTTCTTTTTTGTTTACTTTTTTGTACTAGTACCTTTACTAAGTAGATTAGAATACTTACTTTTAACTCGAAAAGTAAACGTTAAATAAAAAAGCTGCTAGCTTTTTCATTAATTTAGCGGTAGTCAAGACAAAGTTTTGTTGGTTACTTATAGCGAGTCCTATAGATTTAAGAAAAGCACAGTTATTTTACAAAGTATAAGCTTTTTTACAGGCGTAAAATAAAATTAACTAATGGTTTTCAGCAACGCGAAAGGGCTAAGTAGTTTACCGTTTTTTTACTTTACAAAACAAAAAAAGCTTGCTTAATTTTTTTAAATAATAAATAAAACTTTGAGTTTTATTTTAGCCCCCAAATTATTTAAAGAATACTTTGTTTTTTGCGATGCACAACATCTACCCCTAGTTATAATGAAAACCAGTTGCTAGATTTGCGAATTGATTAAATCTCCTTATCTGGATTTGCTTTTAAGGTAATTAAGCCAAAATAAATCATTTATAATTTAAAGGTTTTTAAATAAAACCAAAACAAACCAAAAAATCAAACAATTACAAAGCAACGATCATGTAATCAAGTAAGCGTTAGCGTTTATATTGGTTTAAGCGTGTATAATAAGTTGTTTAAGTTGTTTAAAACCCTTTTTATAAAACAAATAAGCTTTTTTTTGTCAAAAGATTATATCTAACAAATAGTCGCAGATACCTAAAAAGTTTTAGGTGTGTTGTTAATTTGTTAACATACAATTCTTTAAAAATGGTTGTATATAGCTCAACAGTATGGCTTTTGTTTCCATTGCCTGGTTGATTAATTTGTTTTTTTGCAGCATTAAAATCAAATTTTGTTTATATAAAGCGGTAGAGCAAAACTACAATTAACTCATTTTAAATTTAATTTAATAAAAAATGTTGCAAAAAAACAAATTCTATTTTAAAGTTAATTATTTGCTTTAAAAGTTAATCACGAACGTGTAGTTTACTATACGTATTTTTTTTGTAAAATATAAGAAAACAAAAACAAAACAAAAGCTAAATTTTAAGCAAAATTACTAGATAAAAAAATTTAATTCAACCGCAAATTCCTTTACGATTACCAGTTACGACTTATGCCGAGCCTTAAACCTAACAATGAAACTTTTTGCTGGCTTTAATATTTTTAGTAAAGCATCAAAACAGTTTTTCCTATTAGACTTATTACCTGGCATTGACGGGCTATTTATAACCAGCGAATAACAAGGTTCACCGTTTCAATTCTTTAAAACGATTACTCGCAATTCCTTCTTCATGTTCTCGAGTTGCAGAGCACAATCCGTTTAGCGATTTTTAACGGATTCACTCCGTATCATAAATTCGATAACCATGGTTACCCTTTGTAATCGCTTTTGTATTACGTTTCGAAGCCACAGTTATAAACCTCATGAGGACCTGAGATAGTGCCAACTTCCTCTGTTTTATCAACAGTAGTCTTTTACTGGTACTTTGCGTAATTGCAACTAGTATAGTAAAAAAAGGCGTTTCGCTCGTTTCTGGACTTAACCGAACTTTACATAAAACGAGCTGACCTCGGCCATGCAAGGCTGTAATTATATATAAATGAGATTAATCATTGTTAATAATTATCCAAAACTGCGTAAGGTTAGCGCGTAGCTACGAATTAATCAACATAATCCACTGCGTTGGTTCGCTGCGCATAAATTGTTTCAATTTTAAACTTGCGTTCGTACTATTGAGGTGGATCATTTACGCGTTAGCTTACGCTCTGACATAGCCAGAGCGATAATGATCATCGTTGACAGAACAGACTACAGCCGTATCTAATGGCTTTTGCTCCCTGTCCCTTCGTCCTTAAGCGACCATGTTGCCCCAGCGCCCTGCCTTCGCAATTGGCGTTCCTAGTAAGATCTACCCATTTTATCGGTCCCTTGCTAATTCCACGCGCCGCTGACACATAAGTTTTTGCCGAAGGACACTGTACACCCAGTCATGGTCTTCATTGCTCGAGCGTCATGTATAACCGAGCTTTCTGGCACACATATTAAGCCGCTCTAATCCCTAGATACGTTCTTATTATTCTCTAGTATTAGTAGTTTACAGATTATTCCTTAAATCCTACACTCTTTCGATTCGCTCAGGCTTTCGCCCATTGGCAAATATTCCACGCTGCTGCGGCTATAAAGTGCCGAAAGCCCTTACTAGGCTTTTGGTACCGATCACCCTCTCGAATCGGTTAGCGATAATTGTCTAGATAATTTTCTTATCCATACTAATCGCGCATGACAGCTCTATATTACAAAATACATTTTTTTGCTATTCAAGCCTTTAATATAGTCACCAAATCATGCTGTTACTACCCTTTACGCTAGGCACACCTTTAACTAGCATGCGTAATGTCGAAAGATCGCAATCGAAGTGAGGCACAATCAACCTCATTTTATTTAAAAAAAACTAAATATAACGCAAAAGCTTAAACTCAAAAGGTTACTATTTATTTGTTGTTAATTCTTTTTTTTTAGAACAAATAAAAATAATAGGAGAAATATTTTTTTCGATTAATTTGGCTGGATGTTATTACTTGTTGCAATAAAAAAAAGTATTGCTACTACGTAGCCCTTTAGCGTTATTAATAAGATCAATAGTTTATGGAGGCAATCCTATGCATGCAATCCTATGCATGCAATCGATTTTTTCTTAAAATCATAGAAAAGCAAGCTAAATCTAGAAGTTTTTCTACTAACACGTTTGCTTTTTATTTTATTAAGATTTATACTTACGTATGTTTTTTTTTTGACTAGGGGAAACTAACAAACTTATTCTTAGCTAAACCAGTTTTTGGCTGCCTGTGGTTTGTCGCTAATTAGCTAATTAACTAAAAAAATTAGCTTAAATTTGCAATATTTTTAGTTATTTAAAAAGCTCTAAAAGCTTATTGATACTATATTATAGTTAAAAAATAGTATTTTACGGTTGTATATTAAAATTTATTTATAATTTTTCTGTATTAGTTAGCTACTCTAATAGTTATTTTTATTAAAAGTTTATTTTATCATTAATAGCTATTAGCAATAACTAAACTTTTATTAATAGGAAATATTAATGCAATTCTATAGCATCCTTTAAATAAATACAAAGAAGAACTGCAAATACGTAGGCTTGTAAAAAAGCTACTGCTAATTCGAGTCCAAAAATAGCAACGATTACAACAGCCGGTAGTGCTGCCAGAATAGTCATAAATAAAGTGTTAACTCCTAGCATGGTCCATGAAAAACCCGCGATAATAGCTAAAAGACTATGACCAGCTGTTAAATTCGCAAATAGTCGTACTCCTAAACTAATAGGTCTAAAAACATAGCTTATTAATTCAATGACAACAAGTAAAGGTGCTAAAGCTATTGGAGCACCGCTTGGTAAAAAAAAACTTAAAAAATGTAATTTATGCTTTACTACCCCTATCAGTGTCACACCAATAAATAATGAAAAACTCAAACCAAAAGCTACCACTAACTGCGCAGTTGTCGCAAAACTAAAAGGTACCAATCCTAATAAATTGGCAACTAAAATATACAAAAACACGGTAAACACTATGCTTACATATTTAGGTGCATTTGTCGGGCCTAGTTGTTCGTATACAAGGCTGCTTACGAAATCGTAAAGCATTTCGGTTGTTACTTGATATTTACTGGGTACAATTAAACCCCCTTTTAAAGAAATTATCGACCAAACGCCTACGATCAAAGCTACTGTTAATATACAATAAATAGCACTGTTTGTAATTGACAAGTCTAATCCTAAAAAATCAATGGGTATCAAAGTGGTTACAGAGAATTGCTCTAAGGGTGAGCTTATAAAAGAGTGTTGACATGCTTTGATATTATATTTAGTTATTGTTTGGTAAATCATAAGAAAAAAAAAGATCTAAAACAACGCCTCCAAGGGCTAATACAATAAATGGTATCTTATTTATAAGTAGCCTTTAAAAAAAAAACGACGACCAGCACGTCAGCTATTTTATTTAAAGCTTAGTCTAGTTACTTTTTGGTCCATAACTAATTAGCAGAGTTTGTACATTACAAGAAAGCCACTAAAAGTTTTGTTACGTCATTATACAAATTAAGCATTTAACGTAACGTTGTATAAATTATTATGGAACGCTAGTTTATTAATTATATGAAACGTAAGTTTATTAATTAGAAAACTTTTTGTAAACATATATTTTTCAGTTTTTTAGTTTTAAGTGGCTAAAACTGTCTCCAGTATTACACCCTTAACCTATTTACGCAATAACTAATTGCGATTTACAATGACTTCTCGGGAAAGCTTCTCGCTTTATATGGTTTCAGCGATTAGCTTTTCAAGCGTAGCGTCGCAGCAATGCTTGTATTAAAACAACTGCTAAACCAGCGGCTTGGACTTACAAGATCCTTTCGTACTAATGAAGTCTAACCCTCAGTTATTTTGTTATGTATTTGAAATCTCCAGATAGAATCAATCCTGTATTTCTACGGATTAAACCCAACTCACGTAGGACTTTATGTGAAGAACAGTCACACCCTTCGAACCGTCTACAGCTCGAGGAAGTCCAAAGTCGACATCGAGGTCGCAAACATTGGCTTCTATATGGACTATAGGCCAAGATAACGCTGTTATCCCTAGAGTAACTTTGATCCGTTGATCCCGCGCTTTTCCACTCAATACGATCTGGATAGGTAGGGCTTTTAGCCTTTCCCCCCTTGAGAACCGTACGTGCGTCTTTCAACGCATACGGCTCAAACATTTCATCACATCGTTTATGTATTTGTTACGTTTGCGATGTGGGCTGCTGATTTATCTGATTTTTCAGGTTTATGTTCAAAGTTTCGTCGTAACTTATCTTTTTGTGACATGTTTGGTGTAGTAGTACGAGGTTGTCCAACTTCCAGCTTGCCCCCAGTTTTTGTGGGATTAAGTGATGCAGTTCGACGTTCTCCTCGCTGTCTAATATGCTTGTGTTACATACTAGACACACGCCTTGATCACGTTCGATCAATAGTGTACGTAATCCTTTTGTACGTTTTTGGGCTATTTGCATAGCGCGGGCTTCCAAGTCGAGCCGGTCTTTTTCTTTATATGGATTAAGGCTGCGCTTTATTGGTGGTACAAATTGGTACGTTGCTGTACTGATATCAAATAAGTATTGGTTTTTTTTCGGAAGTTTGTTACACCAGTGGTTGGTGCGCCACTTGGATTTTGCCAAATAGTGCGTTGTTATCCAGTGGATGTTCCGATTGCTATGTCGAGCCTGGGCCCATCGTAGCATTTTGTGCCAAATCCAATTACCCATCGAACTGAATGTTCTCTGGCTTTGACGAGTTATTCGAAAATAGTTCGTCCATCCTCTTAATATCGGGTTTAGGTCCCGTATTATGCCGCCCACCCGTCCGTGTGGGTGTAGTATTGCTTTGACTTTTCGTACAAGAGATTTTCTGTTGTCTATAGTGGGACGAACAACTAATCTTGTTTGGCTAGTTTTCTTTCGGCTGCTTTTGTTTCGCCTATGATCTAGCGAGTGTTTCGCAAATTCAAAGCCCAGGAACTCAAATTTTTGTTTCATGAGCTCCACTTGTCGGGTTTTTGAGGGGTGTAGTTCTAGCCCGCGAGGTTCTAGAAATTCCGATATCTTTTGTTTTATTACACTCAGGATTTCAGGGTTTGCCGCGGTGGCAATGAAGTCGTCTGCATATCTAACTAAGTGTACCTTTGTGTGTTGGTTTTTGGCTACCATCTTATTTGTGGCGTTCCGCACATAGTCTTCCATCCCATTTAAAGTGATGTTGCATAGTGCAGGTGATATTACGCCTCCTTGAGGTACGCCCGTGGTTGTGGCTTCTAATCCAGACAGTGTTTCCACCCCAGATTTGAGCCAGCTTTCAAGCACGGACTTATCTCCCATGGGCACGTTGTTTAATAGCCATGTATGGTTAATGGTGCCGAAGCACTTTCGTATGTCGGCATCTAATATCCACACCGGACTATGGTCACGTCCCAGTAAGGTGTTAAGTTTTACTATTGCCTCTCTTGCTCCTCTGTACGGCCGAAATCCCAAGCTGTTTAGGTCTGCGGTTTCTTCCGCAATTGGATCAATGGAGCTTAAGTATACAGCTTGTAGAGCTCGATCTGTTAGTGTAGGTATTCCTAGGGGGCGCTTTTCGGCTTTTCCCGGTTTAGGTATTTCCACTCGTCGAACCGGTTGTGCTCTATATGTGTTAGGGTTTTGGGTTATGTAGTGTAGTTGCCTGATAGCTTCTAGTCTACTCTTTGGGTCATGCCATTTTATTCCATCCACCCCCGGCGTTTTTCCACCTTTAAAGTTACTCGTCTTACTGCCAGAGCTCTGGCAGCAAAGCTAGTTACGATTTGTCTTTGAATATTTATCACCTTTTCTCGATCTTTCAATCCGTAAGCTCTTACAAGTTTCTGCTGTAAAGCCAGCAATTCGGCATGACATCTCTGCCAGTCGATATGTCGGTAATTGTTCACGTTGTCAAATTTCATTTTGTTGTTATGTATTTTCTTGCGTGTTTAAGTACTGCTCCTATGAGGCTTCAGCACTTCTTAATTCCGAGTCTTGTACTAGAAACGCCAATGGTGTAAGTCAGCACCTTTTCAGGTTAATAAATTTTTTTTTTTATCTATCCGAACTATTACAACTCGGCTTTTGCTTTTTGCACCTTCTTCTGCCTCCTGGGCGTTAGTCCATGTTGCCAACGACCCTCCTTTTAGGTCAAAGGAGCCCATGAGGTTTACCAAGTTCAAGTTTCAGCACAATTTCCAATGTCTTTAGGTGCCAACTCTGCTCCGGTGACTTGAAAGTTCAACAATGCACCCCCTGTACATTGCCCTTGTCACATCCATCTTGAGTTTGAATTTGGTCATAGTTTACGAAGCCTATTATGTTGATTCACTCTCGTTCACCGTGTACATCTTCCCCGTGTTCGGGTCTTCATACCGTTACGCTCTGGAAGTTTAACCGCATGCCGCTTTCGGGGATCACAGAACTTTTTGTGATGCGGGATCTCACCGCATTGCTGAAACTATACTTGTCGCACCGGGGGTCACTATAACAGACTTGCGTCCCATACTCGACTTGTAGGTCTTGTAGTCAGGCTAGCTTAATACTATTGCGCTCTACACAAAGTTTCCGACTTTGTTGAACTAACCTTTGCACACTGGCGTTACCTTTTAGCCAGTATCCGCCCCAGATAAACTGCCCACCAAACACTTTCTCACAGATGAGCTGCCGATTATTAGCCTAGCGGTTTTCCAGGAACGTTATTGTATAACTTAAAGTTATACAACAAACTCCCGCCTATTACTATAAAGCGAATAGTCTACAGCAATGTTAAGTTACAGTAAAGCTTCATAGGGTCTTATCGTCTTGGAGATTTTAGCCGGTATTTGGACCGGCATTCTTATTTCACAGCCTAAACCCGCGAGACAGTAGGAAGATCGTTACGTTATTCGTGCAGGACACCAATTAAATGCCTAGGAATTTCGCTACTGTTAACACCGTTATAGTTACGGCGGTCGATAACCACGCCTTGAAAAAATGAACTTTGCATCATTTTTTTTAAGTTGGCGGCTCTTGACAAACGTCAGATTCTATACGTCCTATTACAAGTTTGCAGAACCCTGTGTTTTGAGTAAACAGTCGCCCTCCTCGATTTTCTGAGACTACTATTTTTCAATAGTTGCCACTCTTGTTTCTAAAGTACGAGTGTAATTTGCCGAGTTCCTTACGGGTTTTTATGACTTAATCTTAGTAAAATTTACTTGTCCACCTGTGTCAGTTTAAGTACGTTAAGGGCAACTAAATCAATAGCCTTGAAATTTTTGTTTTCCAGCTGTATTTACTCACGAAGTTATTCACCTACGAGGCTAGATCAATAAACGTCATTTCTTCGGTTTACCAGCTTGATTTTCACCCAGACTTTTGCGTAAACACAGACGTTTAGACTTTTTAGTTGCCACCCATCGCCGTCTTTATACAGCTTAGGATACGTTGTCGTTTTAGATCTTCTAGAGTTGTCTAAGAAACCTTGGACTTTCGATCTTTGAGATTTTCTTTACTGAATATTAGGTTACTATAGCTGGAATAATCACAACCAATACAAAGCAAACTCAATTTTTAGTTACTATAGCTGATATAATCACAACCAATATATCACAAAATCTTACCGACAGAGCTTTTTTTATATATGGTTCGTCTCACTACCCCAACACTTTACATGCTAGCTATGAAATGGGCGATAAACTTAGTCTGGTTAAATTGTCGGCGCTACTGTACTAACGTAGTGAGCTATTACGCTTTCTTTAAACGATCGATGCTGCTAATCAAACGTCCTACGCTTTATTGCACAACAACTTCCTTTTTCACTTAGTTTACGCTTGCAGGCCTTATTCTATAGTCTGGGCTGTTTCCCTCTTGTCGAATACAGCTTGTCCCGTACCGACTGACTGCTATTTATATTAGCCGAGAATTCAGAGTTTGCAAAACTTCAGTAAAAATTTCTTTCCCATCAATATTACAGTGCTTTACATCTCTAGCTAACTTTTTATTTTAGCGCCCTGCCTAAACAGGTTTCGTGAGAAACGAGATATTGCAAAGAGCGTTTAGTATTTCGCTTCTTTTCTAAGCTCATACAAACACGTTGCAACGTGAACTGCTTTAGACCTCCAAACCCCTTTCGCGGCTCTTCATCTTGGCTTAAAAAAGCTCTCTTTGCTTCGCGTCTTGCGTTAGTTGTTTTTTTTCTATTAGGAGGCTTACCTTTAGCAAGTTAAACCACAATCAAACACAAAGTCATCAGCGCATGATTCAAAAGGCACCACTGTATTAAACTTTGCTTAACGAAGTGTCTTTATTCGCTACGAGTTTCAGGCTCTGTTTCAACATAGTTAAGTCACTACGACTTTTCAGATTTCCCTCACGGTACTTGTTCACTATCGGTCCTAATATTATATTTAGCCTTGAGAGAGGTTTCCCTTTTATTCGACAATATACGTCGAACTCAACCAACATTACATTTTTAGCCTACAGGACTGTCACCTTTTTTAGTACGCCTTTCCATACGTTTTAGCTTTCTGTTTGTTTGTATAGGCTTTTGCGCTTTCACTCGCTGCTACACACGCAATCTCGATTGATTTCTTTTCCTTCAAGTAATAAGATGTTTCAGTTGCTTGAGTATAAAACTTATATTTTAAAAAAATTATACTAAAAGTCTAAAGAAACTTTATCTTTTAGCTATAAGGTCATATAAGTATCGGCTTTTCAGCCTTAAAGGTACAAACCAATATGTCGCGGATGCCGTTGGTTTTTTTCGCAGTCTAGCGCCTTTTATCCTATATTAGGCCAATCCATTCACTCGTAGCATTTTGTTATTAAAAAACAAATACTTTAATAAATTAATTGCTAAAAACTAAAAAAAAAATCATAGAAAAATAAAACAAAAATTATGTTTTTTATTCTATCTCTATTAGCTGTTTTACTATCAGTTTTTTATAATCCAACAATAGAGGTTTACAGCGGTTCGCACGCATTTGCGGCTATGGGCTAATAAAATTGAAAGCTTTGTCGAAATCGAACGGGTTCGGAGCTGTTTTACAAGTTATTGTTTTTTATTAAAAAATAATCACAGCCAGCTAAAACAAAAAAAACACTTTTTTCTAAAAATAAAATAGCAGAAGATTTTAGAAAACATTTACGCATGAAAGTAAAACTAAAGCAGAAGCTTTAGTGGTTTTTTTTTATAAAAAAATACGTGACGTTTTTATTATTGTAAGAAATAAAATTCATAATAATAATAAGAAAATTATAGCAAACTTAATTATTTCTATTTAAAAACAAGGTGATCTATACTTTGTTATACTACTCGTGTTATTAAATAAAACAATAAAAATTACAAGAAATATAGTATAATTGCAATCAAATAAATAATCATAAAAATGTAAAACCTATATCAAACAGCCACCCCAACAAAAGTAGCTACGTAAAATCATCGCGACCAGAATTGAACTGGTATTTTAACCTTATCAGGGTTACGCTTTAACCTATTAAGCTACACAATGTAAGCTATTGCTAAAATAACAAATGGTTCAATAATCAATAATTTAGAGTGGTTGTAGCTCAAATGGAAGAGCAATCGACTTTTAATCGATTGGCTACAGGTTCAAGTCCTGTCAACCACAAACGCGCAAGAAAGTCGCAAAAAATACAAATATAGTATAAAAAAACTAAATATATTACCGGCTAAAAAAGAAATATCCTAAACGAGTTAGATAGTTAATGCTTTATTTTTAGTAAATTTAAAAACTAAAAAACACAGCAAAATAAAAAACATCTTTTTTTAATAGTTAGGCACTGGCAGAATTGAACTGCCTTTTTCAATTTGTAAGATTGAAGTTTTGCCAATAAACTAAGCGCCTTTTTAATTTTTATGAACTTAAAAACTTATGTTATAACTCTTTGTAATATATAATTAATCAGAAAACAAATTACCTAGTTCGCATGACTAAAAACAATTTATGCTTTTTTTTAATGCATAGCTGTTTATATTATTTGTAATTGTTTTAAACGAGGTTTATACCAAACAATAGACTTTAAACAATATCGCCAGGAGTATGGCTAAAAGCTACATGAAAAAGTTGCATTTTTATATATTTTAAATCGACATAAAAATCAAAGTTATTCTGCTTAACAATTAAACTAAAATCTATTAGAATGATTACATACGAGGCTTTTTAAAATCATAGTAACCTAATGCAATAATTTTTTTACAACTTTTAACTACCAAAAGATTTATTGATTGGCTAAAAAATATTACAAAATAATAATGGTGTTTGCACTTTTAGTTTTTAGCGATTAATTTTACTTTGCTCACCCAAAGTATTAACAGACTTTGAGTTTTAAAAGATTGTTTTTTATATTTTTTAAAAAATATAATTTTATATACACATATAATTAAAAACGAAAAAAAAGGCATCTAATGGTTTGCTTTATCAATGCCTTTTTTATAACCTTTTTACTGTATTGTTATTTTAAAGATTCTTTTTATATAACGAGTGTTTTGCATTGGCATCTATAAACAAACTGAAATAAAAAAAACCTTTTTCATTTTTACTATTTACTGTAACACTTTTATTGTTTTTAAAGTAGCATATGCTGAGTATAACTGGGATCAATGTTTTTGTTTATGCTTAGGTTTTTCTTGGTAATTAATATTTGCTACTGATTATTAATATTTAAAGGAGATTTAAAGGCATGTGGATTTTATGTAATAATTGCACATGCTATACAATTTGTGTATAGATATAACTTATAGAATATTTAAAAAAATTGTCGTAGGTATAAAATATTAGATTATTTATTACAATAAATTTTTTCAATACTATCCAGTAAACAGTTTTTCCACGGCCTGGTAGCAAAAGCATTAGAGGCTCGAGCCCTTGCATAGATATTCATAGAAACAAGTATCTACAATAACTCAACCTAAAGGTAATAAAATAAGGTCGCCTAAAGAAAAAACTGTTGTGTTTTTCTTTAAAGTAAAGTAAAAAAAAACCTAAACTAAACCTAAACTAAACCTAAACTACGTAGTTTATTTTGCTGTTGAGGGATTGATTTACCTTATACATTTAACCTCCTAACATACATAAGTTTTTACATAAAAAAATATGCAAGCAAAACACTATGCCCTTTGTTTAACTTATAGGGCATATAGTTCTTTATGCTAGATGAAAAATCGATAATCACGACAAAAAAGCATCAATAATCAATAATTTAATCTAGAATATATAACTTAAAAAGTCTAAAACTCAAGAATAACCTTGACTACTTGATTTAAGTCAGGCATGGAAATCACTTGCCTAAAATCACTATTTTTTTATATTATGATTGCTTCTAGGGCAAGTCATGCCAAGTTTTATATACGTGGATGCTAAATATTTTAGCTACTATGGGTTTAGATTGCTAAACTATGCTATTGACTGTTTTCAACCTTTTTGTGGTTGCCCTAACTGCTAGGGTGTAGCTTTGGTATTGGTGTAAGAAAAAAAAATTAAACCGATCAAGACATTACAAAGGTAATGTTAAACCAATTAAATAATTAAAAACATAAGGTCGCAAACATATGCTTGTTGGAAATAAAAAATAAAACGTACATAATAAGCGTAAGCGAAGAGTTGTTAGATCATTGCTTTAGCTTTTTAAATAAAATTTACTTTTTATTAATTTAGTGCATAGCTAGTTTAATATTTATATATGTGCTAAGCTCTTTATATTGACAACAAATAAGTAGAATAAAATACATGCTTATTTAGCGTGGTGGCGGCAACTATTTATGCAACCCCAAGCATTTAAGCATATGCCAGAAAAGTTATCCCTATCACTGACGTAGAGTTGGGGAAACATGAAACTATGGGGTAAGAAGTCCAAAGGCACAACAATCCAACTAGGGCTTTTACCAGGTACAAACAAATCTAAAAATCTTACATGGTAGTTGGCACAGGGTCTAGGTCGAAAGGGCACTTAAACCATTATTCAGCTTACAATGCAGGAGCTTACGAGTATGCATTCTACCCTTAAGTGTAGAAATGCACCACATACGCGCGCTCAAGCACATACTCAAGGACACATGCACGGTAATAGCTTACGACCCTACAGGGCACGAGGAGGCGTACAGGGGTTACATACACGTTTAGCTAATTCGCAAATTTTTTGCGAAATAAACCAAAGCTAACATTAACAATGTAATCACCGTAAGAAACAAAAAAAAGTTACCCGTGCATATAAAAGGCTCTAGGCTGCTTGATATTGCAACCGGGGCGTCTGAAATCGATCCTCCAGGAGAAATATCAATTTTTTGAAAATCCAATAAAAACTTGCTGTCCTCACTAGGTAAAGCGGCAATTTCCCTAAGTATCTCCTGATCATCGATATGGCCCTGCCCAACACGCCGAGCCAAATCCCGGACCCCACTAGGTTAGTTGCAAGGCTTAATGCCTCTTCAGGGCCTAAATCCCCGCCTTGACTAAGGCCCCGGTCTGTGGCTGTTTTCGTGTTAAAAGGGCCTTGACCAACCTTATTTATATATTTTAAAATTTTTCGACTACTTGAAATTCCCATTTGTTTTAGAAAATCCGCATACTTACCTGGATTCACAACATTGACTACACTATCTAGTTTATCATTTAAGCTTACTAGCTTAGCGTTAATGCGTTGGTCCACATTTGCTATTGCCTGCTCAAATGTATTATTTAAAGAATGGTCAGCTTGTTGCAATCTATTGTGCAATGTATTGTCTATACGCATGGTGGCTTTTTCACAAATAAAATTAACCTTATCCAACTTTTTATCCAAGCTTGTGTTTATCTCCCGCACCACGCGCAAGATTTTATTCTCGAAATTAGTTGAAATACCATCCATAGTGTTACCGAGAATTAGGTATCTAAAAGCAATTATGGTTGACAAGCTAGCGGCAGTTACACCAAAAAACAAAACTAGGTTTGATTTTGTATTTGGTGTCAACACGTCTGGTGCCAAAAACTGGTTTAAGCCAGATGGCTCTGCGTAACAAATACATGGAAAGTTAAAAAACAATAAAAATAAAAAACCCGGTATACGTAAGAAAGACAAGAAATTCTGGGATTGAAAACACAACATTTTTGGATATTTAAACATTATTGATAATATTTATTTTTGCATAATGGTTTTTCTGTTTTAAAATTTTTTTATAGAATGATAAAAAAAAGATGTATATATAGGGTAAAGTAACCGCACCCTATGAGGAAATATATGTATTTATGTTAAGTGGGCGTACATTGAAAGAACAATCTACTAAATTAACTAAATCAGTCCTTGCTTTTTTGTCTATAAAAATAGAAATAAAAATAGCCAAGTAAATAGCAAACTATTGAAAAATTTACAAATTCTTAAATATAAAAGATATCATACCAAAAATTTATGAATCTTTAAATATAAAGGATATTATTCACGGCTTTTTTACAACAGTTACTCAAAAAATAATAAATAAGTTCTATGTAGTTTAAATCTGCTGTTGCTAATTTTTGTAAAAAAATCAAGGGTAATTAAGGTATTTTTTATTGTTTTTGCTAGACATATTGTTGACCCAAGCCCAAACCCCAATATTGCAATAACGCTAAAAGTAAAAAAAGCTTAACCTTAATAGGTTCATCCCAATAAATAAGCGGCTCAAAGCAATTGCTATGGCCCTGCCTGTTATGGAATTTGTAATAACATTAATTCTAGCAAACTTACTTTCAACACTTTTTTTAACTATTGGCTTTATTCGCTTTTTAATTTAAGACTATCTAATTGTTTAACCTTTTCTAGTTTTCTGTTATTTCATGATCAACTAAATATGCTTTTCACCAATTGTTTAACTATTCACTAATTTTGGCTAACAGAGTCTAAAGGATTCGTTCAAGTTATCAAGGCTTTTATCAATTTCAGGTTTTGGGTTATCTAGTTTATACCTGACCTGTGTTATAAGCTTAAACAGTTATATGGACTAAATCTCTTGCTTTTTTTAAAAATAGACCTTTGACATTACAAAGGTAATGGACCAGGTCTAAAAAAAACCTTGTGTATAGGGCTTGTTTTGTATATCTTTATATATAATAAAAAGCTTTTAACAAATAATGCAATTATTTATAAGCTTTTTCAAGGGGGTTTGTGCCAAACAATAGATTTTAACTAGATTTGTAAGAGATTTATTGATTGGCTGAAAAATATTACAACATAATAATGGTGTTTGCACTTTTAGTTTTTAGCGATTAATTTTAGCAAAAAAAATTACCGATTATTAATGTAAAAATAGTTTTACGCTACTATTGTATTGCAATGAGTTAGTTTTACGCTACTATTGTATTGCAACTCATTGCAATGTTTTATTTTATTTTTGTTTTTCGCGGATAACAAGAATAATTTTAAAGGGTAAAATTTGTTTTCCCTTTAAATTTATCTAGGCTTCATCTAATTTGGTATTAATCCAATTGATATAATCCTCTGCACCTACAGATTCTACACAAATAGGCATTAAAGCATGGGAAGCTCCACAAAGTTCGGAACACTGTCCATAAAAGCAGCCTTCTCTTTTTATTAAGAAGGTGGTTTGATTTAGTCTACCTGGGATAGCATCTAGTTTGATTCCTAAACTAGGTACTGCAAATGAGTGGATCACATCAGCTGAGCTTGTTAATAATCGTATATGGCTATTAACAGGAAGAACCAATCGATTATCTACTTCTAATAAACGGAGTTGCCCGGCCTCTAACAAGTCATCTTGCAATAAATAACTGTCAAATATGATACCGCCCCCGCCTAATTCCGAATCCGCATCTACGGCGTAGTCACTGTATTCATAAGGTTGGGTGGACCGACATCACATACTCCTTGACGGAGGTTAGTATACAGCGGCCTCCCACCGAACCGTGCGTGCAAGTTTCCAAGCACACGGCTCTCCATCTAAAACTTTCATTTCCCTAATTTACCCAATTTTCTGCCGTCATATTCTCCTGCGTGGATTGCTTTGTGGCACGCTTTACAGACAGGAATCTGTTTTCTCTTGATCTGTAGAAACAACTTTTTGAATGGATTAAACCAGGTGCGTTCTTCCTCAGGTGTCGGATATGGTGCATTTCGATATCTTCGTCAGCGCCACAAACGCAGCAGGGTTTGTCCAGAGTGAAGTGAGATCTTGTACTATAGTACTTTATTTTAACAGGGTCTATATTTTTTCCGTTAATCAGATCGAATTTCATGGGGCTAATGGTTAAGTCTCCGAGGTCCAGTCTGTAAGAGACTGTCTTGCTACCCTTACGGGTCTTGCGACTAGTTTGGTAAGTAGGTGGATTTCCTAACTTCTTGAAGACCTTTTTAGGACTAATGTTCCATTTCCTTGCAAATGTCAACACCGCGGAGAAACTCAGGATCCAAGTAAGTTCCCGGAGCATATTACGGTTATTGACAAAGCTATAGTAGTTGAGGTATCCACGTATAACTGAGTTGTAGCGTAATATTATTTCCTCCGGTTTCATATAAATCCATTTAGTTACAGCTTTTGGTTTCCCGTCAGCGACATGCGCATAGCCTTGTTCTTTTAATTTTAATACGATCATTTTAATGGGACATTCCAGGATAATTCGCGTATTAGAGCCTCTAATCCTTTGAGATCCACGCTTTCTAATCAGCCCCTGCATATACTTCGGGCCGTGCCTTCGTATTATGCAACCTAAGAAGAAAGCGTGGTTCGTGGGTAGGTGAGTAATAGCTTTTTTCTCTCTGCTGAGCTCTAGATTGAGTTTTTGGCGTAAAAAGGTTTCCATTTCTTCCTTAACCTTTTCGGCTAGGAAGCGTGGGCCTCTGACCCCAATCACCCAGTCGTCCGCATACCTGACGTAATAGATTCGAGTACCTGTTCGTATTATGCTAGGAATGCCGTCACGTTCTAGTTCAGCTCTCCTAATCGATTTACCTTCGCCGGCCGCACGGAGTTCCCTCAAGCGTTTTAGACTAGCTGTATACTTCGGGTTTTGTTTAGACCCCCGCCGATTACTCGACTTATTGTATTTGGCTTTCAGTCCTTCCACGAATACATCCAACTCATGCATATACACATTGCTTAGAAAAGGGCTTAAAACACCTCCTTGGGGGACCCCAGTCAAGCTGTGAGGTTCGTAGGTTCCATTATTGACATAACCCGCTTTTACGGATTTCCAATAAAGATCAATCAGGTTGGGGTCCTTGACTCTCTTTTTCAGGAGTTCTTCTAAAACGTGGTGATCCACATTGTCGAAGCATCCCTTAATGTCACCTTCGATCATCCATGTAATACCAGTCCAGCTCCTTATATCCTTTAAGGCACTGTGTGCGGAGCGGTTTGGTCGAAATCCATGGCTGGAATTCAGAAAATGCGGTTCAAATAGCGGTTCGATGATAAGTCTGATTGCCTGTTGCACTACTTTGTCCTTAGGAGTCGGGATTCCTAGAGGTCGTAGTTTGCCATTTGGTTTCGGAATATATTTCCTAACAGCCGGCTTGAACTGGAAACTTCGGTTTTTCATCGAAACAATCGTTTTATTAATCCAGGCAGTCCCGATACCATCCAAGGTTGCATTGTCCACGCCAGGGGTAGTATTGCCCTTTTTTGATTTGATAATTTCGTACGCCATTTTATAAATAGTAGGGTTCAGTAGGGCCTTATAAGACCCCACTTCTGTGTCTGCTCCTTTAGCAGTTTGAACTATGGCCTCTTCCGGCGTGTGCGATTTCTCGTCGACGCCGGATTGATCCATTGTTTTAGACTGACTCCCTTCGCTAGAATATAATCTAACTACTATGGAGTCTCCGTTGGCATAGGACTTTAGCCCCTTAGCCAATCCCGAGTTCCAGTGATTTGGTATCACTAACGCTTTAGGCGAGAATCGCGGTCCTGCTCGTCGCAGTAATCCCTTTCTATCCGGTTCGATCCACATACTGGACTTAATGGTTCGATAGCAGAGCACAGGTTCTGTAATGCCAACCTGGGGGGGAGTGTGTACCCCGGAAACGTTTCTAAAGTTCACCATGGCGCTTTTCGCTTGGACGGCCTTCTCGCCTAGACATATTCGGCTCAGCCGCCCGTTCTTAACATGCTGTGGTCCCCTGAGCCTTTCGGCCATCCTTGAGTGGAAGCCTGCTCCCCCTCTCGGGCGCAGGGTCAGGTGAGTTAAGTGCTTAGTAGCTCTTCCCGGAAGAGCCACAGACCGTGACACTGATGTAGGCTCACTTGTCCTAATATTTCTGATTTTCAATTCGTACATAGTTAAATTAAAACAGGGGGATAAAAGGCATGTATTGCCCAATGCAGCTTATTTTCCAATCCAAATCACCGTTAAACGGCGCACTCCAATACCACTGTCGTCCGATTACTTTAATAGTCACCGACGGATCTACAATCTCGTCTAAACTATATAATAAAGTAAAAGAAGGAATAGCTATAACGCACAAAAGCAAAGCTGGAAGTGTAGTCCAAATTATTTCAATCATACTATTGTGATGAACTTTATAAGACTTGTTTACTTTGGCGAAGTTAAATTTATTTAAAACGCTAGAAAGAATATAAAGCACAAAAACCGCCACAAAAAGCATTATAGCCCAAATATCGCTGTGTAATGCTATAATACCCTCCATTAAAGGTGTAGCAGGATTTTGAAAACTAACGCTCCAATTTCTAGGCAAATCACAAAACGCCAAAACCGTGCTGTTATTTGCAAAAAGCGTATTGTTATTTGCAATTAAAGCAAATAAACTTGCAAAAAAAACATTTCGATAATTAAAATAATTATTTTTATATTCCATATAAGTAATAGTTTTGTGAAACAAATAAAAACATTTACAACAAAATGTTATGCGTGTCCATGTCAATTAAACAGTTATTTTTAAAAAAATAACTTTTTTGATATTAGCTTTTGTCAATGCTATTTGTTAAAATTTTTTTTTAGACAATCTAAATTGTGTTAATCATAAAAAACAATACAAAAAAATAGCTACGCTGTTTAGCAATTAGTTTTTTTTTATTCAACTTTTTTTTATTTGACCAGTTCACCTTTTTTTATTGCAATTACTTAATATTTTATAATAGTGTTTAATAAACATATTTAAAATATAACAACTTATAAGCATATTTGGTTGATTAAATATATTCAAGTAATCTTGCCTGTTGCAAGAATTGAACTTGCACGCCTATAAAAAGCAAGAACTTTTAAAGCTCTCATGTCTACCTTTTCCATCAAACAGGCGCGATATCGCTAATAATGTTAAATTAATTAATTTTACTAAAATTATTGCAAAAACTCCTCGATCAACTTGTTGGCCTATTTATGCTTGTTGCTAATTATTTTTTTTTACATAAAAGCCAACAAAAATAAGCTGTTTTTTAGAAAATAGGGGGTTTTCACTAAAAATGTTGTGCTTGCTTGATTATACAGCTAAGAAAGTTTTATTTATTTTTGAATCGCATTCTTTAAATAAATTTTCTAATCCCAATGTAAGCTCGTATTTTTTATGATTTATTAAAATTTTAGCATTAACAGCATTTGTTTGCCCTTTTATCAGAGAAGTTAATAATTCTGCTTTTTTTACTGCTTTTTGTGAGTATAACGTTTCACTAATAACGTCAGAATTTTTAATTATTAAATAAAGGAAAATAAAAAAACAAATCGCTAAAATAGTTTCTTCATTTAAAAAAAGAATACCAAACCCGCTAAGCGTTATAAGGCCTAGGGAAAAATATAAAATGGTAAATGGATTAATAATTGATTGCATGAAAAAAATTTCTAGCGACTCGCTACTAAGGGTTGTATAGTAGTTTACACTAAATTCTAAAGTCGGAGGAAGCGGGATTCGAACTCGCGTGCTACGTGAATAGCGGCTTTTTTCAAAAAAGCTCCAATAAACCTCTATGGGATTCCTCCTATATTTACTCTATTACACTAGGCAAACTCTACAATTACATGTAAAAAAAAAGCAAATTTTTTAAATAAGTTTAATACAAATAACACTGTTTAACAAATCTAATATAGATTTGTTAAACAGTGTTATTTTTTTTTTATTTTAAAACAAACCATAAGTAGTTATTGCCAAACGCTAACAAACAAGCCTACACTTGTCACGCTAAATTTGCAAGCTTATGCTAGTTTATGTATAAAATTTAAATCCCCGCTTTCGGCCGGAATCGAACCGACTCTATCCGAGTTAACAGCTCGGCGCTCAACCAACAGAGCTTCAAAAGCTTGTTTGTATTTTACAACTTGATTTTCCTTTAAGAAAAAAACAAGATTAAAATGAAAAAAACTAGTTGAAACGCAAAACAAAAATCCTCGCAACAAGGGTTTCGGGTTTTATAAAAAAAAACAATCATGAATCGTAATGCTAAAGTACCTTGGTTTTCAAGCCTTTTAATTATATAATGACAAATAACCTCGTCTAAAAAATGTATAGAATTTGCAACAAATGCGTTAATTGTTTTTGTTTTTTTAAGTTTTAAGTTTTAAGCTCGTTTGATCTTTAACTATTTTAGTTATACTAATTTGTTTAACCTTTTCCATGAAAATATAAACCATGATAAATTATATATGAATCATTATAATATCTTATAATAAATAAATCTAAATTAAATAGCACCCTATACATTTATTCTCATGAAATCATGAGCTTTTGCTTGTTGTTTTAATATTTTAAGTAAGTTACTCGCTAATTTTACATATTGCTTTTAGTAACTTGCCTTAATCTTGTAAATCTTCAGCAAAACCAACTGTTTCTCACAAATGAGCCTATTATGGTTTTTGCTAAGCATCTCTCAAATAAAAAAAAATCTTTGTAAGAAGCCCCTTCTCTAAATAAAATATTTTTATCAACCTTTTTTAATTCCTCTAAGAAAAAAGCATAAATGTCCTTTTTTTTATTATTTTCTAATTTTAGAACATTGCTTAATTGGCACAATATCCTATCCTATTGCCATGGTTTGATAAGCCCATGCTGACGCATCATAGTAAACACCCACTTTGTCACCCCTTGATAAGCAATAACTTCTCAGCTTTTTTAGCTAAAAGATTAATCATCAGTCCTGAAATTTATCATTATTTATAAAAGCATAAAAATAGCATGCCATTTCTTAATTAAATGGTTTTCTACTAAAACTTGCTTTAATAGCAGGTTAAATTTATCGTGTACTTATTTTTCTTACAATTTACAAAAGGTTTATCACTAGAAAAATCATGCTTTTTACATACCCACTAAGTTGGAGATTTAAGTTATGCCATATATCCTGTAAAGTCCTGTAGAACAGATATAATTTGTTGTTACAATATAATTGAGCTAATAAAAGAGTTTCTTGATTAAGGTGTTTTATTTGATATTAGTTGTTTTGTAATCGCATTACTTATTAAGGTCACTCAAGCCCATGGTTTAATTTTAAAACAAGATCGTAGGATCAACCCATTTAAGAGCAGTACTACTTCAGCATCTGTTAATTGATTTTTATATTTTTAATAAAATTTAACCATTGTTGAATTTATTGTAAATTTTACTCATTGCAAACTATTTAAATGAGCTATTTCTTTTAAACTCAAACAATACTTATGAATTCGGCTCGACTTACTATCCAAATACCCTTGATAGGTAATTTCTGTTAAGAGAAAAGGTATCCTCGTCAGCGTTATTATTTATTTCCCAATTCTTTGGCTTCCATACCATAAAACAAGTGTTTTAGGTAATGCTAATAAATTTTAACCTAAGCGTAACCAGCAGTTTTATTTTATTATTTTTTAAAGATTTTGATCCTATCCTTTTATAGCAAGCAAATAATCCTCCAGCAAGGTCTTGCAGTTATTTCCTTGCCTAACTCAACCATTCGATGATCTTTTTTTGATAATTTATTTTTTATTACCATCAATATAAGTTGTTGTTTACTTAAACAACAACTTATATTTCAAAATAAAAGTTCTTGATAGGACTTGAACCTATAACCTCCAAGTTAAGCAATACCCCAACCTCTCCTTGAACTAAGCTAAAACTAGCACTGCTTAAGCTGTTGCTTTAGTGCTAGAAAACTGACTTAATCTCTTTAATGAGACTTAGCCGTTTATTATACGGGATACGCAAGCGACTTATCCTCATTAGTTTATTACTAGCGTTATTTCCATTTTCATTATTGTTAATCGTTTGATTTTAAACTCACCACCCGCCCATGAATAGCGAACTGTTTTTCCTATCGCAGAGTAAATAAAGCCTAGGAGCAGGGGGGGTTTATTTAAAAAATATCTGGTTATGAGTAGCATTTATTCACTACTAGAGCCTTTCCAGCAGTAAACCAACTAGACCACGACGTGTTGTAAAGTTATAATTTGGTTGCTTTTCGCTATATTATCTTTAACTAGCTCAGCGTTTGTATTGGCTAACTCATTACCGCTGTAAGTGAAAAATTAGCCTTGATGACCTCGTCTACAGAGGGTTTTTGCGTGTGCCCGCTTGGTTACTTCGGCATCTCCTCCAAAAACACAAGCCTAACCCGTGCCGAGAACCCCGGCCAAAACCGCTGCACCTGTTTTTCCAGCTCAGTACAATAAATCGGCAGGTGCACTTTTTACTCTTCTAAGAGTCTCATCCACATTATGGTCAGCTATTTCCTTGACATTTTTCAATCCAGCGACTTTCACCGAAAGGTTGGCCTGAATCAGCCGTTTCAAAAACTTCTTGATTTTGACTTTCATCAATTTCAAACTCATATACTGATTGCCTTTTCATTAAGGGGCATGGCATAGCTAGGACAAGTAAATACGAAAGCCGTGGTTAATACCATAGCCCATGCATACCAACCCATGGCAACTTATTATTTTTCAGTTGATCAGAAATTGTTAATATGTTACTATATCCATTTATAATAATTTGCACCATAAACCCATGATGGATCTTTGCTGATGCGGATGCCTTTATTAAAAGTAATCCAACTAAGACATTTGTAAGTAACCCTAAGCCAAGTAAAACTAAAATTATTATATCTACATTCCCTAAGTGTGAGGGTCAAGTTTAATAAGCCTAGATGAAAGCTACATAAATTACGTAATACAACCTTTTTATGAGGCATGTCTGCAATCAAAGGGTCTATCCAAGATAACCCCTAGGTGTTCCATAAACCGTGTAATTGCTTTAGCATAAGGGTCGAAAATCAACCAACAGCTAATATAAATTATGTGAAACATAAACAGAGAGGACATTTCTTGTAACCGAGACCCATGGAAATAAACTGATAATATAATATTAACAGCACGATAAGACAAAATGTCCCTATTATAAAGGCTGTACCTGCCCATCTTGTCGTACAAGGATACATGCAAAACGCACATAAAAATGAAATATAAGACTCCTATAATAGAGTATCCATATACCATGGAATACCGTTTATATATCCCGATAATAAGACCAATAAAAAACAAAAATCAAGAAAGCTAATCAATAGCCGTAAAACGTTTGCTAATACAATAGCAAGATTTTATTTATGAGTTATATAATTCGTAACTAAATAAATTAAGCCCATAGTTAATTTTACCAATATTATTGTTTGTAGGTTTGTGTAGAATAAAATCATGTTAAAATAGTCAGATAAATCCTACTAAGTATATTGGGTAATAGGTAACTACAGTGGTTGGATTCCGCTAATACTTAATTACTTTTATAAATATATAATCTATTTGTTTGGCTATAAGAGTTTATTCATTGCTGTTTCCAGCAACCAAAAAATCGAAACCAAGACTTTTTCTGTATTGCCTGCTCACGTAGAAGTGCTGCCTGCTGTTGTGAAACTCGGCTTCTCGATTTGCAACATTGGCTTTTTCATTTGCAACTTTGGCTTTTTCAGTTGCAACTTCGGCTTATTTGCAAGGTTGGTTTCTCGTTCTCGTGCTGTAACCTCGACTCCCTGACCTTTGAGGGGTTTGCTGGTTGGTTTCCTCCAAGAAAGCCAGATACATAAGCCATTGTGGATGAAATTCCACCAATAATCCCAGCGATTATCGATTTAGATGCAAACTCCGCCGGTCAAGAAGCCTTCGACTAAATTCTTCTTGATTTTCATCAGCCACCTGGTAAAATATTTGACGAAAACGTTGCCATCGAGATCCTTCGCTCATCGGTAAGCCTACGTGTTCCTGATCTTGCAAATTTGCCTCTACGTGTTACTGATCTGGAAAATTTTCCTCGCCGTGTAAGCTGGCATCTATACTGATATCATCACCTGTACTTGTCATTGCATAGCAAGGTCAAGTAAATAATACGCCTAATGTTAGCGTCATAGCCCACGCATACCACGTAGCTTTGGGTAATTGATCATTTTTTATTTGCGCCAAAATAGTCGACGTATTACCGTAACCGTATTTAACAATATCTACCATAACGCAATACTTATTTGACAGCTTTACTGAATTTACCTTTATTAATCGTAATCCAATTAATACATTTGTCAATAAGCCTAAGCAAAGAAAAATAAAAATAACTATATTTCCAGTTGCTAGCGAGGTGAATAGGTAAGTAAAATTCAGTAGATTCATTGTAAAGCTACACAGATTTCTTAAAGATCTTGGTGCGACACATTTTCGATCAACGGGTCTATCCAAGATAATTTGGCTCCTAGTCTTTGAAAAAAACGTGTAATTTCATCAGCCTTTGGATCAACAATTAACCAACCAGAAGTGTAACACATGTGAAAAAGCATTAATGCTGGTATAGTCCCCGCTTTGTAATCTATGCCGTTATAAAGAAAGCAGAAATATGCACCCGGTATTATTAGTAATAATACTACTAGCCCAATTAGCTGTACAATGAATATGGACCGCACAACAAAGTTTTGCCGTACGAGCAACATCCAGTTTACTATCACAATAAAAAAACAAATGAATCCACCTGGATTCGAGTACATATAAAAGGTCCATTCTAAAACATATTTTAACAAAATCGTGATTACTATATAGAAATTTAAAAAACTTATAAAAAGCCGCAAATAATTTGCTAACGTTACAGGCTATTTAAATTTATAAGTAATATAATTAATGACTGAGTAAGCCAAACCAAGAACCACATTCAATGTAATCAAATTGAAAATATTAATAATTTCGAATAATTGTCGCATGAAACTGAGTGTTTTTTTAATTCAAAGTAAATTTTCTAGGTGCGAATTTACGTACCTCAATAAGAAAGGTAATGTTTGACGTTACCATGAAGGTTTTTTGCTGGTATGGAGCTCTTTGCCCCCTACTGGGTGTGAGTATTACCCTTGTTATGCTTTCCATTACTGGTGATATTTAAGACCAATCTAAAGCACCTTTAGACCATTCATAAATAAAACCCACGGTAAGAATTAGTATAAAAATAATACCTACCCAATAACCTAAGTCTCCTATATCAGCGAGTGCTATTGAATAAGGAAAACAAAATAAGATTTCTAGGTCCATTATTAAAAACAGTAAAGCAACTAAATAAAAGCGCACATCAAATCGGCTTCTAGCGTCATCAAAAGGGTCAAAACCGCATTCATAACTTGAGGTTTTTTCGGAATATGTTCGACGCACCGCTACTAAAAAAGCAGCTCCACTAAAAATAGTAGCAAAAGTAGCTGCAGCTATTAAATATATCAAGATTGATAAATAATCGTACATGTCAAAATAAAACTGAAAAAAAGTAAAACAACTAAGCTCCCCATCTAGGGAAAAAATCTAGCTAGTTATGCTTTATATAAAATAGCCTTGACTTTATAACTCACTGTTATACTTTATTTTTAAGGGTTATATCTAGCAGATACGGCACACTGCCTAAATCTGTTGATTGCATTAACCTTTGTGGACAAGCTAGAATATAGACGCGGCTTTTAGTTACTAGACTATCCTTGGATTTAAATTTTGTTTACGCAAACCAACGCAACACGGGTAAACACGGGTAGTATTGGATTCGAACCAATCCAGTACTTAAGTACAACTATTTTAGCAAAATAGCGCTTTAACCTACTCAGCCAACTACCCTTTTATTTACAAATAGGGACAAGGGTAAGCTCTTGTAATAAAAACAATAAAAGTAATTAGCTATTAGAAATAATTAGTACCAATATATATTTAAAGTCTAAAAAAAATAAAGCTTTGTACTTGTTTATATATAATAACAAATAAATTACAACTCTTTTGAATTTAAGAATAAAATTGTTTGTTAAACAAGATTTGTTTAACAAACAATTATTTAAGCTGCAGAGGAATCGAACCTCTAACCAATCCGTCATGAGCAGAGTGCTCTGCCAATTGAGCTAGCAGCTTAGACTTTATTATACAATTATAACATATATCTATATATAAACAAATTTGTTAACAATAAACATTTTATGGTGCTTGTTTTGCAAGTAACACTACGTGTAAAACACAGCACGGCGGGTAGCCACCTCTCATTAAAATTATCTAGTAATATTCGTAATTATTAGATTTTATTGTTTAAAATGCATAGATATCTATTTTGCGTGCAGCGGTTTTGCGTGTAGCGGTTTTGCGAGTAGCCATTTTTTAAACTTTTTTATTAATTACAAGCATAACAGGTAAAAAAAAGTGTAATTATCGCTAAACTATAAATTTGTTTGTGGGCTCGCCGAAACACGAAAGAGATGGATTTTTTTTGTTGACCTAGAATTATAGAAGACAAGCAAAATTCTACAAATTAATTGTTTTATTTCAAGAGCGGCCGAGAACGATTCGACAACCTCCGTATTTGGAATACGACGCTCTAACCTATTGAGCTACACTCTTTTATATTTGTCTAGCTGACATCTAAGACCTTTTGTTGATTTTGGGCTTTTGCTATTAGATATCCTCGGTGATAAGTTTTATTGTTTTAGTAGTAACTTTAAATTTATATTTTATTCAAGGCATTTAACTTTTTAAACCAATAATTAACTTTAGCCACCAAACAAAAAAGTAAAAGCAGATAGTTACTATGCTTTTAAACTACTTATTTGCGTGATAAAAAATGATTATGCAATTTAATAGTTGTACTTTGCTTTTTAATTATAACGGGGTTGTGATTATTTTAGTTATAATTAACTCGCTTTCAGCTTTGTTTTTGTTTGCATAGTTTTTTTTCATTTATTTACGCTCTCTGTGGGATTTGAACCCACGTTTTTGTCGCGAAAAAACAACGTCCTAGACCTACTAGACCAAGAGAGCTTGCATAAGAAAAAAAATTTATTATAGTACGAAAAACCATTTTTTACTTTACCAGCCCAACTACGTAGTTTAGGGTTTTGAGTGATACACGAAAAACAAACTACAAGCAAAACAAAACAGTTGCAAAACAAAACAGTTTTGAATTTAGCGAAAAACAAAACAATATTAGTTTTAAAAATATAGCTTTTAAGTATTAATAACAATTCATTACATGACCTTTTAGCTAATAAGTTAAGCATTTTATTTGTTAGTGCTTTCTTTTTTGTTAGAGTTATTTAACTTTGGCTTGTATTTAAATTTATTAAAGTAAAAACTTAATCAAACATTGTAAAGTAGAATCTATATAAAGTACCGATTAAATTTTAAAATACAATAAATAGCAAATACACCTATTAACATTATTACTAAGTTTAAGTTTTTTTATATTGTAGTTGGATTATACAAAAAAAAATCTAAAAAGCCATATATAATTATTTATACGTAACATGATCAATTAAGAAATTTATTAGTTTGCAAGTGTTTAAGTTATTTTAATAAAGGTCTTATTTTTGATAATTGGTTTTTACAAGTAAATGCATTGGTTCGAGTTCGTTGCCCACGACAAGGAAGAGCATTGATATGTCGAGTTCCCCGAAAACTAGATATTTTAACTAGTGCCTTTATGGATTCTATTTTTTCTCTTTTCTTATTGCTTGTTATTAACTTACGGCAGCTTTTTGCTAATAAATCTAATTGACTTGAATTAAGCTCATACAATTTTGTTTGAGGCGAAATTCCTACAAGACTACATATAGCTGTAGCTGTATTTTTGCCGACCCCATAAATAGCTTGTAATGCCAACAACGCGGCTTTTTTTTGTGATACGTTGGCTCCTAAGATTAACATTGTAAATTATTTAATTTTTAATCTAACTGAATTTACCTCTATATTGTATTGTAAACAAAGTTATTTAATTTAAGCTATGTTTTGTGTTATCTAATATAATTACAAGTTTTAAGAAATAAACTTGTAATTTAGTTAAGAATAGTTTATTACAAAAAGTCTGTTTTTATAAAAAAAAATTGTTACAAGCGGCTAGTGGGAATCGAACCCACGCTTATTGATTGGAAGTCAATTGCTCTACCGTTAAACTATAGCCGCAGCCAAAAAATGGACTTGAACCATTACCTTAGATTTTGCAAATCTACGCGCTACCAGATTACGCTATTTTGGCTGATTACGGGACATCGGAGTCGAACCGATAGTGCCTAAAGGCATGGAACCTAAACCCACTGCGTCTTCCAATTTCGCCAGCCCCGTCCTAAGAGTTAAAAAAACAATTAACAACAAATAATAACCAATAATTGCTTTTAGCTTGTTATTTGATTTCAGTAAATTTTAGTTATATTTTTTGTTTACTTTACAAGTATTGTTTTAAACAACTAAAATTTGAAATTCTTTCTGTTTTCTAGCTAATACTGTAGTTATTTTATAATAAGCTTATCTAAAACTAGTCAACAAAAAATATAACTAAAAGGATACATAATTTGTTTTAGGGTAAGCTTTTTATTTTCTCCTTATAAAAGTAAAGCAATCGGGTCTATTATTGAATAATTATAATAAGGTTTATAATTGTTAATAATTACTTGGTGTTAATAAAATAAAATAATTATTTTATTAAATGCAAAAAAACTTTATACAATATTAAATCCAAGAATCTTTATGCGAAATTAACATACACTAAAAACATTTCTCTTTCGACTAAGATTCGAACTTAGAACTTACGCTTTAGAAGAGCGTCACTCTAATCCATTGAGTTACCGAAAGACGCGCAGCGAAAAGTTTGTTGCATTTTATTAAATATTTAATGTTACTTTATGTATTAACAACCCGTAACCTAATTTAGTTTTAAATAGGTTTGTTTTTTTTAAAAAAATTTTACTTAAGTTTGTGACAATTTAGTTTTAAATAGGTTTGTTTTTTTTAAAAAAATTTTACTTAAGTTTGTGACACGTCGATTAAAGGGGGTTGTTTTAGGTGAGGAATAGTTTAACTAAATAGTGTAAATTTTAAGAAGGTTTAAAGATGTTAATTTTTCTTGTTTATGCTGTTATGTGTAAATAATTACATTTAATTTAATAATAGCTTTTTTTTATAGAGTTTGATATTTCATAACAATGATCATAGTTTTAGTGATAGCTGACTAAAATATAGGCTATAGAAACATGCATTGTTTCGAGTATAAGAAAGGGAGCTGTTCCCACAAGTATGCTTAAAATCAGAAAGGGTAAAAGGCAAAAAAACTCTCGACGACTAACATCTGAAAATTTTGAAATATATACGGTTTTTAAGTTGCCAAAAAAAGTTCGACTAAATAAAAAAAGTGAATAGGCTGCAGTAAGCACCATTGAGGAAAGTGCAATGATCGCTACTAATCGATTTACAAGAAAAATACCTGTAAAAATTAAAAACTCTGCAGCAAAAGTGGGGCTCAATACAGGTAAGCTAATATTTCCCATGGTCAATATTAACATCGAGGTCGCCAAAATCGGCATTGTTTGAGCTAAACCTCCATAATACCTAATAATTCGTGTTTTATAGCGATCGTATAAAATGCCTATGCATAAAAAAAGTCCAGGAGAAACTATTCCGTGACCTACCATCATTAAAAGACTACCTTGTAATCCTTGCACATTAAATGCGAACATACCTAGTAAGCAAAGACCCATATGAGCAACAGAACTATAAGCGATTAGTTTTTTAACATCTATTTGTCTTAGAGTAATTAGACTGACATAAACAATACCAATTAAGCAAATAATATAAACAATTGGAGCGAAATAAATACTAGCTAATGGAAAAACGGTTACTGACCAACGCAGAAAACCATAGGTGCCTAGTTTTAATAAAATACCGGCTAGCACAATGGAACCTGCGGTAGGTGCGTTTCCATGAGTTTCCGGCAACCAACCGTGAAAAGGTACTAAAGGTGCTTTAACCGCAAAACTGAAAAAAAACAAGCACCAAAGAATTAATTGTCTTGTAGCACTAAAGTAAGTAGTAGTCAATATTGACCAATCAGTACTACCACATTGAAAATAAATAAGTAAAATACCTACCAACATAGGTAAGGACCCGGCTAAAGTATATAAAAACATTTTATAAGCCGCGCGTATATTTCTTGGTTGAGAGCCAAATAATCCAACCAGTAAAAACATGGGTATTAAAACGGCTTCAAAAAAAATATAAAACATCAATAAATCACGCACACAAAACACAACTAATAAAAGGCTTTCTAAGATTAAAAAAATCAAGCAGTAGATTTTCAAATACTGAGGTCCTTTTATTTGTAGACTTGCGGGTAAAGCCCAACCAACTAATATACATACGGGAGTTAAAAATGTGGTTAACAAAACTAACCATAAACTAATACCATCTATTCCAAAACTAAAACTAAAGTTAAACAAATTCCCTATTGTATCAAATTGGCTGCTGAATTTCGGTATTTCAAGTGATGCACTACTTATAAAACAGCGAAATTGAAAATCAGCTGTTAAAGGGTCGAATAAAATCCAAAGTACAACACTTAACAGCAAGGTGAGTAGTGAAACATTAAGAGCGATTAAGCGAATAAAACCCACCTGCCACGCTGGAGTTAGGGTTAATAGCACAGAACCTAACAAAGGTAATAATTGTAAAACTAATAAAATCGAGCTTTCCCCATTTGCAAGTAATGGAAAAGCTAGACAACCTAAAATAGAGTTTTCTGTTAAATTCATTTTTTTGTATTTTTTATATGTACTGCATTTATGCTTGTTGTAAATAGAATATGCAAACAGTATAATTAAAGATTTGTTTTGTTTTTGCCTATTGTAATAAAAACGGTACACTACCTAGCCCTTTTGCGAGTAGCCTTTTGTTTTTCGCTATGGTAAAAAAACCCTTTTACTTTTTTCCACTTTTATAAACTTGCGTTTATTAACCAAATATTAATTGATTCAGGATAGACTATAAATAATAAGGTGAAAAAGCAAGTAATCCCTATAAGATAAGCGTTTGTGCTAGTGGGTACTGAAAAACTAAACCAGTCACTGCCATTTTCTGAAAAGTAAACTGTTTTTACAACTCGAATATAATAATACGCACTAAAAACCGCAGATAAAAGACCTATTATAATTAGTGCTAAAGCTTCCGCTTGAATTGCTGCGTTTATAATTAAGTATTTACTATAAAATCCTGCTAAAACCGGTATTCCACCCAAACTAAAAAACGTGATTGTCAAAGCTAGGGCAACAATTGTATTTGTTTTATAGACTTGCCCTAAATCACTTATATGTTTAATTGTAGTATTTCCCACAGTCGTGGTAAAGTAACTACCTTGTAATCGATGTATTGGGATTATTAAAATGCTGAATAAAGTAATACTTAATATTACATACACTATTAGATGTAATATAACTGCATCTAAACCACCGCAACAAAGCCCCATAATAAACCAACCCACATTACTAATTCCTGAAAAAGCGATTAATCTTTTTATTTTTACTTGTCTCATGGCACTAAGTGTACCTACGGTTAAGGTCGCCATAGCAACAAAACTCAAAATAGGTACCAATAGTTGTTCTGTAGCGATTACAAAACGAGCTAATAGGTTTAATGCAGCGATTTTAGCTGAGATTGCAAAAAAAGCTGTGATATCCATAGGACTGCCCTCATATACGTCAGGAGCCCACATGTGAAAAGGTACTGCCGCCAATTTAAATAATAAACTTATACAAATACAAGTCAATCCTATACCAAGACCTATATATGGAGCATTAGTATAAGTTGCCACGGCTTTATTAACAGATATTAATGAATTTAACCCTGATCCTAAATTTATGCTGTTGTCACTATAATTCAATAGTGCTGTAACGTCATCAAAATAAATAGAACCTATTGAACCGTATATTATACTAATGCCAAATAATAGAATAGCAGAACTAAAGGCTCCTAAAATAAAATATTTTAATCCAGCTTCAGCAGAAAACTCTGAACGCGCTTTCGAGCAAGCTAACAAATAAAAACTTAAGCTTTGCAGTTCAATGCTTAAATATAAAGTTAAAAAATTATAACTACTTATTAAACAAAGCATTCCCAAAATAGCGAGCAAAATAATTAAAACAAATTCATAACTACTGCGAGTAGCGTAGCAACTACCAACCATAAAACCTTTTTTACTGGGTATGGCTAAAGCTATCGCGGCCCCACTAGCTAAGCATAACAAAACTTTAAACAAGGTAGCATAGTCATCACAAATAAAGCTATTGGTCAATATAACAGCGTTTGTCACAGGGTTGTTTAAAATCAACAAAGTGCTAAATACCAAACTCAACACTATTAACCAGCTTAAGGGCTCGACTATTTGTAAAGGCGTGGACAAATAAGCAGATCTAATTAAGCTTTCAGGTGTTATAGCGGTTGCTACATAGTCGCCGTTTTTAGTTTTTTGAGATTTTTTAATTATTGGGCTAATCGAAAACCTTTGATTGCTTTGCCCCAATCCTGCAAAAAACAAAGCGTACAAAAGTAGAATATTTACTGTAATTAATAGAAAAAGTTCCGGTAAAATAAGTGTAAAATCGATAATGGTCATATCTTTTGTAATGTTTTAGACTTTTACTTTTTTGGAGGCCCTGCTAATACTACGTTTACTATTCTAGCTTGCGAAAAAGCATGGGCAACCAAATAACAAGAAAAAGTTGTTTAAGTTGTTTACTAGCTCGTAAACAAAAAAAAATCGCCGTCGTCGCAAACAACTATTCAACAAATTTTTATAGCAAGTACAAACTATAAAGGTTAAAATTTTTTATATCATGCTCTATGGCTCGGTAAAGGTAATCGTTTTGTAACTAGGCTGGCCAAAGGCTTTGCTCAACCATGCCAATCTATATCCTTTACCCAAGAGATGGCACTATGTAGTGCTAGCCTATTGTATGCACGCAATATAGCTACCCCTATACAGTAAATTAAATTTTTCATTACAATTTTAAATGTGTATGCTCTAAGTGGGGGTCGAACCCACAACCTTTCGATTTTCAATCGAATACTCGAAACCAATTGAGCTTTTAGAGCTTTCATTAAATTGTTACCATATAGTAAGTTTTATTATGGAAAAATATAGGCAATAGATCATTGATTAAAGTTAGAGTTTTATTAATAAAAAAAGTCATTATGAAAAAAATAAGAACGCTTAACCATAATACTTTTCCTATTATAAACAATCTCGTAAACTAATACACAAAACCTAAAGGTTAATGAGTTTTAGATTTATTTATGGAGTTTAGCAGATTCGAACTGCTTTTTCTAATATGCAAAATTAGAGTTTTACCAATTAAACTAAAACCCCACGCCATGGCCTATTTCTCTTTTTTATAAACATTAAATCCTTTTATTTTTTATCACTCGTAAAAAAACGCAAGCAACGCGAAAAACAAAACGTAAGCAACGCGAAAAACAAAACCTAAACTACATCGCCGTGTTTTGTATACACTTGTAAAAAAAACGGTCAACTACGTAGCCCTTTTGTTTTTCTATTACTCGTAAAAAAACGTGTTTGCTTGTAGTTTGTTTTTCGTGTATCACTCAAAACCAATTACAATGGTAAAAAAAATTACACAAGGTTTTTTAAAAAGCTTACTATAAATATAACAATTTACAGAGAGAGGGAAAACATACATAAAAAAGTCAAGTATAGCAGCTTACTGAGTTGTAAAAATCAGTGTTAAATAGCGGTTAAATCACTGCCTACTAATCGCTTTTTGTTGGCTAATGCATTGGTATAATTTAGCATTAAAGCAGACTTTAGGTTGTGTTTACTTATTTTATTGATAGCTGTTAAATCTGAAACCGTTGCGGTCGCAGCGCTTTTACAAGCTAGTTTGGTAAATGCTTCTAATGTTAAAGAATCTAATACAAATTCTTCTATACAAGCCGGCTGGTAAGCAGATTTTGTCCGTAAAAGTGCTTTTTCACTGTGTAAATTACTATTAAATTTCGCCCGTAGCTTATCTGCTGTTAAAGTACTGGGTATTATGTATGTTGTTAGGAAATAATAGATATAAAGAAAAGATAATAATAAGAAAAAAAATTGGGAAAAATAAGTTAAAGTATCTAATTGTGGCATTTAATGTTAGTTATTATTTTATAAGTGCAAACACTATATAGCTCTTATAGTAAAGTTTCATTGCTCAAAATCAAAGTTAGTATATATATTCAAGTAGTAGTTATATAAAAAAACTAAAAAAACTTTTTATTAAAATTATACTTTTTTTTCTTTGAATCTAAACCCTAGCTAATACTAATTGTCAAGTATTTTTTACAGATTATGTAAAGAAACGATTACTGCATAGCTACATTTAGCAAACAAACCTGCCTGTCATAACCAAGCTATTAGCTATTATAAAAGAAATAATTAAACTTTTATTTTAGCTAACAAATAGACCTTTTTAGTCGTGTAAAACTATTAATCGCAGCTAGCACTTTTTTTATCTATTTAATGAGCTAAATTAAAGATTTATCTTATTCTTAAGTAATCAGTTATATAAATTAAGTTTTTAAATAATTTACATATATACTTATTTTGTTTTGTCGAAATTGTTTTTATGTGGCTTACAGCTCCTAGAAAAGGTTGCAAAGCCATTTGTTTTTGTGTTACAATATTCGTGGTATCACAATGATTTGCTTTGTAAGAATGTAGTAAAACTAAGCTTTGTTGGAGCTCGCAACTACTGATAAAAAAAAAATCCTTTTTTATATCAACTGTTGATGGCCGAGCTTGGGTTGAACTCTCATGAATATTTGTGCGCGCAAAAGCACCTAACAATTGATTGCTATGCCATTTTTCTTGCAAATTATAAGAATTTAAAATTAAATTTAAAAATTGCCCAACTTGTTGTGTTTTTACAATTTTACTAAAGCCTAAATTATTATCATTAACCTTAAAAGTTTGGTTGAAATCATTTTGTTTGTAGGCTTTTTTCAGCTGTGTTTGCTTTGTCACAATCTTTAAGTTTAAAGGTAATTTTGTAAGCGTTAGAATTTCAACACTGCAGCCAATCATCGGCAGGTAAACGTCCCGACAATATTTATTTAATGATTTTTTCGGAAACGTTATGTTTTTTAATTCGCAAAAATCTAATAAAAGTGATAAATTTTTGATCGTACCTGTTTCCATACCAGTGCTATTTTGCGTACATGTTTTTGTTAACAAGTAGGGTAAATGTTTGCCTATGGGTTTCAAGCTTGCCCAAACTAAAATAAACTCATTGTTTAAAAAAACCTTGTCGAGGCGCTTTTTTATAGCTGTTGTTGCTGTATTTATTTGTGAATAATTGCTAAAATTGTTATATTGAATATTCAACAAGCTTTGCCTATTAATATTGTTCTTGTTTATAATATGCGTTGTTTTTTGCTTATTTATTAAGGTAGGAGCTACTGATTTATAAGCAAAATAAGTATTATAAATTGAGTTAAAAAAAGGGTTGCTGAACCACTTAAACATATTTAAAAAAAAATCTTTAATTTAAGTTAAAAAAAAAATTAACTCGTTTACCATTTAAACTTTATGCAAATAAAACTAGATTTTGTTATTTTTTTTGTTATAATGCGTTTACCTAGCTAGTACGTCAACTACCTGGTCACTAAATTACACTGAAAGCTTTTTATTGTCTAACACTTTCATAAATTAATTAAAAATTAATTTAATTTCTAAACCAGCTATATTGGAAAACGCATCATAATCTAAGTTATCCAGTTCCTTGAAAATGAAAATATTTTTTATGGCCAATGACGCTGAGTCTAAACCCATTGTTTTGCGTTTACTTGAATAATCTGAAGATTTCTTAGTTATCAAAGTTGTTTTAGACTCACCCGCTCCGATAAAATAAAGCTTGTAATAAAACTCATATTTGGCGATTTTTCGTAAAGTGGATTTTAATCCTAACAATGATTTTTTTGTAAGCTTAAATCCAGCAACCGACTTTCGCGAAAGCACTTTACAGGGTGTTTGACTGCAAATAGCTGAAAAAGCAAGGTCGATTACACTGCTTTGACTAGGGGTTTGCAATAACCTCCCACTATTGAAATGTAAAATTACTTTGTTTAACTGTGTGCTGTTTAAAATGGAAAATTCCGGTGACACTTTACCCGTGTTCATGCAAATATTACTATGTCTTTGTTTTATTGCAAAAAGCTCCGCCTTTTTAGGGCTCAACATTTGTATTTGGTAGGCTAATTGATAGCGAACTAAGTTTCGCTTTGTCCAATTCTCATTTAAATGACCACCAAAGTCTAGACTTAGGCGAATTTTTTCATTATCTAAAATATTAGAGGGCATGAAGCTATTTTGTTTTTTTTTTTACACATAGTGGTTTTTTTACTTTACAAAACAAACTACAAGCAAAACGGTTTTGTTTTTCGCGTTGCTTGCGTTTTTTTTACTTTACAAAACACGGCTACCTAGTTTACCGTTTTTTTTACAAGTGATACAAAACATGGCTACTCGCAAAACCGTTTTTTTACTTTACAAAACAAAAAACCGCTACGTGCAAAACCGCTAAACGCAAAACCGCCACTCGCAAAACCGCTGCGTAGTCGCAAAACCGTAATGATGAAGCCACAAAAACAAAACAAAAAAGTAAATTTTTGTAATTATTTAAACAACTTTTTTTCTCTAAAAAAACTGTTTTGTTTTGCAACCGTTTTGTTTTTCGCTAAACTCAAAACTGTTTTGTTTTGCAACTGTTTTGTTTTGCAACCGTTTTGTTTTACAACCGTTTTGTTTCTCGCTAAACTCAAAACTGTTTTGTTTTGCAACCGTTTTGTTTTATTGCTCGTAAAAAAATCGTTTTTTGTTTTTCGCTATCGTAAAAAAACCATTTTTTGTTTTTCGCGTTGCTCAAAACCATTTTTTGTTTTTCGCGTTGCTCAAAACCATTTTTTGTTTTTCGCGTTGCTCAAAACCATTTTTTGTTTTTCGCGTTGCTCAAAACCATAACGCTATATTAATTATTTTTTGACAATGCTAAATTGTCTGAAAAAAAAACATTGTAAAAAATGCTCTATTAGACTCGAACTAATAACCTCCGAGTTCGAAGCTCGGCGCTCTATCCAATTAAGCTAAGAACACTAGGGTTTTTTTACTTAGATTTGCAAAATAATTATAGTAGCAAAGTAATAATCTTTATAAAAACTATAAATTTAACTAACCAAGAGTAAAAAAAATAAACAATGTCGTGGTTTTTTTACGATAGCGAAAAACAAAACCCTTTTGCTTTATTTTTTAGCATGACATTTTTAGGGTTTTATTAATAAAAATAAAGTTTTATTAACCTTAATAATGCAATTATTTATAATATTAGCACCCCATGTACTATTGTAATATAATGATTAGCTGGCAACATATAATATTATCAAACAACTAACTTTTTATATGTAATATTAAAAAAAACCAACTTTTTTTCTCAAAAGTTGTTTGATCCTCATAAAACTAAAACCATTTAGTAATATTTAATAAATATTCAAAATGCTCTTAACGAAAAGGTTTATTTATATACCATTTTTTAGATTCATCGCTGATTTTATTTGTTTAATGATAACGTTATATATATTTCATTTTAATTGGAGTTTTTTTACACAGTTGCTTATATATTTCTGAAATATTTGCTTGTGGAACCCCACTAAATTCTATAAAAATTTGTCCGGGGCGAATTTTTGCCTCATAATGAGTGATACCACCTTTCCCCCGCCCCATTCTAGTTTCTGCTGGCCCTTGTGTTACAGGAGTATCGGGGCAAATTCTTATCCAAAAACGACCGGCTTTTTTTAGTTTTCTAGCGATCAATAATCGAGTAGTTTCAATGAATTTAGCTGTGATTGTACCCCAACTACAAAAATAAAAACCACGATCACCAAATCTAATTTTATCAATACCAGAGGATTTTTCACTAAATTCAGTATTAGTCAAAAAAAGAGACGGCGCATCTATTTGTGAATTTATGGACAAACAACCTATTTTTTGTTGAACTTTTGTTGACTCAACCATTATTAATTCAGCCGTTTTTATTAAACTTTTAAAATTCGATTGAGCTAAATTTTCTAAATAATCTTTTGTATTAGTGATGGCTAAGCAACAACTTTTGTGTTGATCGAAAAGTTTATTGGTTTCACAGAGCAAGTTTTTGAGCCGCGGGTCACTAGTCTCGTAACTCAAAATTTTTAAATTGTTTGCTAGTGATAACAAATTTCGAGTTGATAAATTTGTGATGGTTGGCATAGTGCTGTTGAAAAGACTTGTTTTCTCTATACATAAACCGCCTACTATTTTTTTTGTAATAAACTGAATTTGAGAAACCTTATCTGTATCACTAACTTTAGGCATTGGCTGACAATTTTCAGTAATTTTACAATAGCTTTTAAGATTCAAGCGTTCATTAAAAGATTTTTCTAGACTTGCATATTGAAAACTATTATCGGTAGCATGTTGAGTGCCAAGCATCATGTTACGCAAATTTTCAAAACAAACTTTTTTTTTTAATTTACGAATACAAAGATCAAAAGGTATTTTATTATGAATACGCGTTTTATTTCTAAACTGTAATCTGTATTTTCGTGTTTTTGGTTGTAAACTCATATTTGTAATTTTAATTTTTTTTTAAAACCTATTCAACCAAAGTTGCTAGTTTTAGCCAGTTTATCAATTGAGGGCTTTGCTACGGTAATTCAATAAAAACTAAACTAGAAACTCAAATAACTTAGCTAACCTTATACAGCAAAGCTTTTTTTTATTGTAAACCCCTTATTGATAAATGTTTTTAATTGTATTTTTAGAGCGAAGTGTCGAATCGAACGACAACCTCCGGATCATGAGACCGATGAACTAACCATTGCTCTACTTCGCCAAGATATTGCTGAATTTTTTTTAGCTATCTATAAACTGATTTTAATAAAAAAAAATTATTAAAATCAGTTTAAATTTCTTAAATTCTTGATTAATTTATATATCTATTAATTAAAATAGAAAACAAAAAAAAATGTATAGAAACAGTATCTGGGACGGTTAGACTCGAACTAACAATCTTTTCGACCAAAACGAAACGCCCTACCAATTAGGCAACATCCCAATATAAAACTATTACAAAAAGAGCCAATTACTTTCTCAAATTTTTTTTTATTATTTATATAGTGCGCTATGGAAGATTCGAACTCCCGCAGTTGACTTACAAAATCAAAATTCTACCAATTAAATTAATAGCGCTGTTTTTATAAAAAATGAAAAATCTGTATATAGCTACCAAAAAAATCATTTACAAAACAAAATTTAAAATTTATGTATAGGTTACTAGTTTTTTTTGTTTAACTTATAAAGTTATAGCTTAATAACAAAAAACCAAAGCTTTAATTGTTGAATCTACCTTATACAAATAGTTTTTGTATAAAATAGCTTTTTTTAACAAAAAAGCTAAGCCTAAAATATAAAAAACAAAACAAAATAAAGTTACTTAGCAATAGTTTATTACGAATAATAAGATAAAAATCACATTTATGGCAACAAAAACTTTAAGCTGACCCTATAGTTATTTTTTATTTTTAATTAAAAATAAAAAATAATATCAAGTAATAGTAGCTAAACTTGTTGGCTATTATAAGAAATTAGATAACAAAGTTCTCTGCTCCCTATCAAGTTATGAGTAATTAGCTTGTTAATGGCTAGTAAAAAAGTAATATACCCACTAATTTAATTCTTATAATCCTTATTAATAGGTTTACGTTGTTTACATTTAATAAAATAACCCTAAGGTTTGTTTTTAACTTTAGCTTTACGTAGCCATAAACTAGGTAGCCAAAGGGTATCATAAAATTACAACTACTATAGGTTTTGCTTAAGGGAAATTAAAGAAAGCACACGGTTATATCAAATCAGACAATTTTACATTTTTTTTTTTATTAGTGATTAAGGTTTTGAGTTTATCGATAAACAAAAAGGTTTTGAGTTTATCGATAAACAAAAGGGCTACGTAGTTTACCGTTTTTTTACGAGTGATACACGAAAAACACGGCTACTCGCAAAACCTTTTTTTACTTTACAAAACACGGCTACGTAGTTTAGGTTTAGTTTAGGGTTTTAAGCCTAGTTATAAACAAATCAAACAATTTGCTTAAATTTGTTCTTACTTTACTTGATTATTACTTATCGATGTTTTACTACTGTCTGTCTGAAGTCTCTGATGTTTTGTTGAAACACTTGTTGGCGTAAATTTCCAGTACCTTTCGATAAAGTTAAACCAATGCTTCCAAGCATTGCTGATAATAATATTAAACTCGCTAAAATTAATAGGTACGCATAATGAGTATACAAGATAGCTCCCAATCCATAAATTTGAGTAGATGTATCTATAAGTAAAGCTATACCTTCTGGACCACTTTCATCGAGACCTTTTAATTGCGGTACTAGGTCTGTTGCTAATGGGCTCTCAAATCCGGATATCACAGTTTCTAATTGTAAAGCTAAAATAATACCCATAATAGCACTAATAGGTGCTAATTTTAGTCGTTTTTCCGAGATCTCCGCTATTTGGATATTTAAAATCATTATTGCAAACAAAAAGAAAGTACAAGTGGCTCCTACGTAAAGAACTATCAGCAATGCTGCTAAATAATCATGGCCTGCTAAAAGTGTCAATGCACTGGCATTGAAAAAAGCCAAAATTAAAAATAAAACCGCATAAACCGGATTATTACATTTTACTACAAATAAAGCGCTTGAAATAAGTAGCGCACAAAAAATAAAAAAAAGGTTCATTTTTGACTAGTTATTGAATTACAGATACTTAAAAATTTCATAAAGAAATCAATGTTTGTTTGCTACCATAATCCATAAGGTTTAGTTGTCTTACGCTTGAGTCTTGCTGTAATTTAGCTTTCGGCGTGCAACAAGGTTCGAACTTGTTCTAAGGCTGTCACAAAGCCTTGTGCGATCCAATTACACTATGTACGCCATTAATATTAATATCATCTCTAGTTTATTCAACTTTTTTATAGTATTATAATAAAAGTTGTTTAATGGTCACAAAAAAGTTGTATAATTTTTAAAAATAAAAGCACATAAAAATAACAGCAAAGTATGTACTCCACACACTTTTAACATTAATAAAGTTATTAGGTTTTATAAACAAAAAAAAACTAGTGTTGTTTTGATTTAAAATCAGTTTATATACAACAAATATAAAATCACAAGGTTTATAATTTAATGTTTTATAAAATAGCAAAGATAACAAATTACGTTTTTAATCAAGCCAAGTGAAAACGTCCCCCGAAATGGTTTGATAACTAATCTTTTTTTGCAAACTTGCATTGACTTCTAGACGACCTGGGTGTTGTCTTGCACTTCTTATACTAGTTGATAATTGATTTCTCCAAATTATTACGTCTAAACGACTTTCTAAAAAGTTTACCAGTTTGGGAATAGGCCTGTTATAGTTGATATTTTTTAAAAGTGTTTTTGTTTTTACTTTTTTATTTACCTTTTCAGGCAAATTTATTTTTTTTAACAAAGAAGTCCTACTATTAGCATATCTTGTAGGCTTTACGGTAAACCCACAATAATTTTTAATTTGGTTTCTTGATAAATAACCATAAATACGACTAAGCCTTGTAATTTCTTTTAATGTTTGATTATAGTAGGAATGGTTATATTTGCGTCGATTATAATTGGGTTGTAGTTGATTTTGGCTTAATTTTACAGAATTATACATGAATTTTTTAAATCCAGTGACGGTAGAAGATGGTTTGAGGTTACCCTGTGAAAAAAAATCTTGGCCTAACACAACCGATTGTTTATTTTGCTGCTTTACTTCTAGCATCTTAGGTAACTCAATGTTACTATTCTTTAATTTTATTAAAACTAAAATATTCTGCATTAAATTAGCTTGCTTGCCGCTTGCTATAGGGATTGCCAATATTTTATTATAAATTATTTTAACTTGCGTTAAAAAAACCAACAATTTTTTTAGCGCTTGTGGGCTGCTGTTACTTTTGTTTTTTGTGCCTAGGTTATATCTTTTGTGAAAAATTTGCTTTTTTATATGCATTTATATTTTATAATTATAGAGTTTGTTGATATTTCAATAAATTTTATCCTTTTTTATATTGCCATTGAGAAGGACAATAGCAAAAACTCTTATGATTTTTATTTGTTTTTAATTAATTTACGCTTGTTATTAAATAATTTCATGAGTCACGCTCATCTGTTTTTTTTTTTTTTAAATCGAGCTCTTTTTTTTGTAGGCGCAAACTCACCGAATTTATAACCAATTACGTATGAAGTTATTAAATAATTAACAAATTTTTGACCCGAGTGAATTTTAACAGTTTTGCCAATCATTTTTGGCAATATAGTGGAACTTCGCTGATATATCAGGGTAGGTTGTAATAACTTAAAATTATTTTGAGAAATGCCGTAATTGCTGTTGAGTGATCTTGCAACATACGGTAATTTATAAGAAGATCTAGTCATTATTGAAATTTTATCGATATAGAGTTAAATAAAAAAATGTAATTTTTAAGAAAAATGTAAGCTTTTTTAGAATTTTGGCTTAGTTATCCTTTTTAAATATGTAATCTATGTAAGACAGAAGATAAAAACAATATAGAAAGCTTAACCTTTACTACTAACATTTTAGAACGTTACTCTTTAAAAACTTAGTTAACCCTTCTGACTTTGGGCGGGCGACAACCATTGTGAGCTATTCCCGTTGTATCTTTTATTATTAATACTTTAATAGATTCACCAAAACTTCTATAAATTCTTACTTTGGAGCCTCTAGTACCACTACAATGAATTACAGCGTATTTGTAACCAAAGCCAATACATTTTTCTAAACAGCTTTTAAAAACCAATTTTTGCGAAAGTCTTGTTTTTCTACGACCCCCGGGTAATTTCAATTGCCCCGCGGAAAAACACCATTTTGTTTTTTTTTTACCAAACAAATTTGATATCGTCGCGTGTGTGTTATTTTTAGTTATTTTTATGCTAATCAAACAAAACACGTGTAAATTTGTCAGCAACTCTGCATCAATAGAGCTTTCTCCTGTCTTATTGTGTAGATTTGATTCTTTGTTTTGCTTGTTAATCGTTTTTTTTGTTATGGTGCCTCTGGTATTTAACTTTTTGTTTAAATTCTCACTAGTAGTATAAGCAAGCTTAGCTGTAGTCCTTGCATAAAAAAAGTTCAGCCACAGACTTTTTTCAATAATTGGGCAAGATGTTTTAGTGAAACTATATAATCGTCGATAGCTTATTTTATTTGTTTGGTTATTAAGGTTAAAAAAAAAACCTGAACACATTAATCGATTAACTTTTGCCGAATCTATAAAAATCAGGGCATGGTTAAATGTTACTTGAAGCTTTTTAAATTGAGATTTTTTAAATTGAATTGTCATATATTTAGCATGCTCTATAAAATAAACCTGACGACTGAAAACATAGAAAATAGAATATAAGTAGATTGCAATACAAATTCATGTACAGCGGTTAACTACTTTTTAGGAGTATACTCATCCGAAAAATTTAAATGGCTTTTTTTTTATCGGTTAATTCGTAATATTGCAACAGCAAAAAACAACCGATTTAATTAACCTTTATTTTTAACCTAAAACATTTTATATATAGCGGGTATAATAATAATGATCTTATGTAACTTTATATAGGTTATTGCTGAAACATACAATACAAGACCTAAAAAAATTTCTAGAGGGGTACCAAATACAACAAGCCTTGGCAGTTTACATTACAAAGGTAATAATACCTACCACAACAGTATAAGTTTACGCGTTTTTGTATTATTAGATTGTTGTGCATGGTTATATAAATTATATAAAAAAACATTTTTATGTAAGGGCGGGGGCGGGCTATTTAAGTGGTAAAATAGTCAGATAAATCCTACTAAGTATATTGGGTAATAGGTAACTACAGTGGTTGGATTCCGCTAATACTTAATTACTTTTATAAATATATAATCTATTTGTTTGGCTATAAGAGTTTATTCATTGCTGTTTCCAGCAACCAAAAAATCGAAACCAAGACTTTTTCTGTATTGCCTGCTCACGTAGAAGTGCTGCCTGCTGTTGTGAAACTCGGCTTCTCGATTTGCAACATTGGCTTTTTCATTTGCAACTTTGGCTTTTTCAGTTGCAACTTCGGCTTATTTGCAAGGTTGGTTTCTCGTTCTCGTGCTGTAACCTCGACTCCCTGACCTTTGAGGGGTTTGCTGGTTGGTTTCCTCCAAGAAAGCCAGATACATAAGCCATTGTGGATGAAATTCCACCAATAATCCCAGCGATTATCGATTTAGATGCAAACTCCGCCGGTCAAGAAGCCTTCGACTAAATTCTTCTTGATTTTCATCAGCCACCTGGTAAAATATTTGACGAAAACGTTGCCATCGAGATCCTTCGCTCATCGGTAAGCCTACGTGTTCCTGATCTTGCAAATTTGCCTCACCGCGTAAGCTGGCATCTATAATTATTCCACCATCTGTACTTTGCATTCCACCATCTATAATTATTCCACCATCTGTACTTTGCATTCCACCATCTGTACTTTGCATTCCACCATCTATACTTTGCATGCAATGACAAGGTCAAGTAAATATTACGCCAAGTATTGGCGGAACCAAGGAATACCACGTAGGTTTGGGTAATTGATCATTTTTTATTTGCGCCAAAATAGTCGACGTATTACCGTAACCGTATTTAACAATATCTACCATAACGCAATACTTATTTGACAGCTTTACTGAATTTACCTTTATTAATCGTAATCCAATTAATACATTTGTCAATAAGCCTAAGCAAAGAAAAATAAAAATAACTATATTTCCAGTTGCTAGCGAGGTGAATAGGTAAGTAAAATTCAGTAGATTCATTGTAAAGCTACACAGATTTCTTAAAGATCTTGGTGCGACACATTTTCGATCAACGGGTCTATCCAAGATAATTTGGCTCCTAGTCTTTGAAAAAAACGTGTAATTTCATCAGCCTTTGGATCAACAATTAACCAACCAGAAGTGTAACACATGTGAAAAAGCATTAATGCTGGTATAGTCCCCGCTTTGTAATCTATGCCGTTATAAAGAAAGCAGAAATATGCACCCGGTATTATTAGTAATAATACTACTAGCCCAATTAGCTGTACAATGAATATGGACCGCACAACAAAGTTTTGCCGTACGAGCAACATCCAGTTTACTATCACAATAAAAAAACAAATGAATCCACCTGGATTCGAGTACATATAAAAGGTCCATTCTAAAACATATTTTAACAAAATCGTGATTACTATTATAAAATCCAAATTTGCTATTAAAAGGCGTAAATAGTTTGCCAACGTTACAGGAAATTTAAATTTAAAAGTAATAAAGTTAATAACTAAATAACTAAAGCTTAGTAAAGCTTTTGATAAGAGCAAACTATATAAACTAGTTGGTAAATTCATAATATATTGAATAAATTATTTAAATAGCAATAAAGCTATTTCGCTTAGCAAGCTTGTGCCCTTAAACTATGCAGTTATGAGGCAATTTTTTTCTTTATAAAGTGCACAGTACACTGCCCTACTCTTGTTTTTGTGAAATTTTTTATTTTATTTTTCACAATCATAGTTATTTTTATACCACTGAAAAACAAAGAATACCATAAAATCGGTAACGAAATCTTTTTTTATAAAAAAAAGATTTTGTTTTGCTAATTTCAATTAGCTACCCCACCAATAAACCACTATAAATACTAGCAACCAAACAAAATCAACAAAGTGCCAATAAAGGGCCGCCAACTCAAAACCTAGGTGATGATCTGGTCGTAACTCCGCTTTACTTAATCGATATAAACAAACAGCTAAGAATAAAGTACCCACGAAAACATGTGCGCCGTGTAGTCCGGTAAGCATATAAAAAGCCGACCCATAAACCGAATCACTTATGGTGAAATCAGCACTGACATATTCGTATGCTTGAAAAGCTGTAAATATCCCAGCCAAGACTATTGTAATTACCAAGCTTAAAATTCCTTGTTTACGATCTCCTAAAAGTATAGCGTAATGAGCCCAAGTAACGCTGGCTCCAGAAGTTAAAAGTATCAAAGTATTTAAAAAAGGTATTCCAAAAGCATCTAAGGCATCAATTCCTCGTGGCGGCCAAACTCCTGCTAGTTCAATAGTGGGTGCTAAAGAACTGTGCCCAAAAGCCCAAAACAACCCTGCAAAGAGCATAACTTCTGAAACTATAAATAAAATCATTCCGTACCGTATACCTGTTTGTACAGCTCGCGTATGGTGGCCTTGATAAACAGATTCACGAAGTACGTCTCTCCACCAAACAATAGCGACGTAAATTAAACTTATAAAACTAATCAAAGCTAGAAAATCTCCATATAAATACCCGTGAAACCAGGCTACTAATCCAGTAGTAAAACCACCTAAAGCAATAGATGCAAATAGTGGCCAAGGCGAAGGGTCTACCAAATGAAAAGGGTGTTTTTGCATAATAAAACTAAGTAAAAAAGACTTTAAGCTCTTAAAGTTTAAAGTTATAAATCGGTTTAATTTTTAGTTAAATTGATATTACAAAGGTAATGTTAATTTAACTAAAAATTAGTATACGCTATACTTAACAGAGAGTTATCTAGAGTAAATAACCCAAAAAAGGAAATTAGTAAAAATCATAAAAACTTTTTTTTAAAAAAAAAAATAAAAAAAAAACTTTTTTAAAAAAAAAAAATAAAAAAAAAACTTTTCTTAAAAAAAAAATAAAAACTTTTTAAAATAAGCAAAAACTTTTTAAAATAAGCAAAAACTTTTTAAAATAAGCAAAAACTTTTCTTAAAAAAAAATAAAAAATAAGACATTTGTTAAAATAAATAAAATAAAAAATAAAAAAAATAAGACATTTGTTAAAATAAACAAAAACTAAATAAAAAAATAAATAAAAAATAAGGCAGGTGCTTTGTTTTTAATGCATAGCGTTTTAAATAATTTAATTTATTTTTACATTATACGCAATTATTTTCAACGTGTTTGATTTATAAATTTTTGTTAAAAAATTTGTGCTTGAAACGCTTTTGTTGATAACATTAGTTACTTGTGACTTTATAAATGCTTTACTCCTTAGAATATAACTCAGCTCGATTGGGGTTAAAGACTGCACTAATGAAATTAGGTGATTGAGAATAAAACAAATAAAAAGTATTTTTAAAAAAAGGCCATTTATTTAGTTGCGGTTTATATTTGTATTTATTTTGTATTTATTTTTTTATTAAAAAAAACTTTATGGTATAAACTCCAAAAAAGTAATTTTGTATTATAACGTTGCTTAAACAAGTAAAAATAGTGATTAAAAATGTACGAATCAGCAAAAGTTATAGGAGCTGGTGCAGCAACAATTGCACTTGCCGGTTGCGGTACAGGGATCGGAATCGTTTTCGGTTCACTAATATCTGCAGTGGCTAGAAACCCATCATTAACAAAACAATTATTTTCTTATTCAATTTTAGGATTTGCTCTTACGGAAGCTATCGCTTTATTTACTTTAATGGTTGTTTTTTTAATTTTGTTTGCTTTATAAAAAGCATTTTATGTTAACTTTATCTAATAAAAGCTTTTGTATATATATATATAGAAAAGCAAACTCCCCGAAATTATAAAAATGTAATAATTCTAGAATATAATAAAAAAAACAAAAAGCAAAGTTTTTTGCTTAACAAAGTAAATGGTTATCAACAACAGGTTTTTATTGTGTAAAATAATTTTAATATAAAAATAAAAAGCAAATAGCTATTAAATATTGAAAGCTTTAAAAAAAGCCCAACTAATGGTTTTAATAAGGAGTTATGGCCTAATAGGTTAAGGCAGTCGTTTGTCGAACGGAAGATTGCAAGTTCGATTCTTGTTAACTCCGATAAAAAGCAAAACCTATTTTACAATGTTTAAAAAATCTATTAATAATACCGCAATATCAAGCGTATTCGGCGAGTTAAAGTATAGAACTTTCTATGTGGGTTTGGTATTAACGTCATTGATAGTGTTAATATATTTGAATTTGGGTTTATATATTGAATTTCAAGGTAGCTATTACTTAAGTTACTATGAATTTATAGATTTTGATTGGTGTCAAGGTATAAAAGATTTAAATTCAAGCATAAATAACAAAACACTATTTAAAAATTTAAACAAGATTTCTAAAAATGCTAGTACACAAAATAAAGTCAATGAATATTGTTTAAATGATTTTTCATATTATAGTGGTTTTCAGTGTTTTTTACAAAATAATAAACCTGTAGTGTTTAAAGAAAGTGTTGACAGTAACATTTTGTGTGATTCACAAAACTTGTTTACTTGTTTTTATAGTCCAGAAACCAATTCCACGACAATTGAAATTGACGAGTTTAAACCCTTTTTTATCGAGATTGTAAGCTTTTTTTCAGGACAGGCTACTTTTTTAATAAATGTTTCTGGAAATATTGATGTTTCAGAAATAAATAATCAACAGTGTTTTACTGCTCACCATTTTTTCTTTGATCTTTATTTTGTATGTGTTTTTTATCAATTAGTGCTTTTTTTTATTTACCAATGTTTTTGCTTTATTTGTGCTGCATTTTTAAAAAAAAACCGATTAAAATTAGTTGGGCTTTTACTTTTTATGCTTTCAATTCTTTTGGTACATTTTATAATACTACCTTATACAATAGTTATAGACCAAGAGCTTAGAATAGAAAGCCTTGACAGTGAGCTTTTTTTTTCAACTGCTTTAAATCTACTTGATTCTTGGATAAAATGTTTTTACATTGTGTTAGCGCTTTTGTTTTTGTTTTTTGGGGCGATATATGCAAGGCTTAAAATAAATTGCATAACTAAACATTATATAGCATGACAATGTTTGGTTTTTCATTATAGTTATTACTTTATAGAGTATTGTAAAATACTTTTATATTAACCTATAAAAAAATTAAAAAATTTAATAACAAGTTTTTCGCGTTGCTCAAAACATAACTACATTTTACCAATTTATTATAATAATTATAGATTAAATTAACTGCTAGTGCAATTAAATGTGTTAGAATTTATTTTAGGTTTAAACAACAGTTACTTAGATAAATGAAAACCGCTTTATTAAATAAAATAATATAACATTATGTTAATACCTAAAAGTAAATTATATGTAAAAGATAACAGCGGTGTACTTATTGCTCAATGCATAAAAGTTCACAAATCAAAAAAGTCACAAAAGCCTTGTAAAATAGGAGATTCTTTAAAAGCAACAATTAAAAAACATAGCAAAAAATCACAACAGGTCACAAAAAAAGTTAATAGTTCTACACAATTACGCGATTTAGTAATAATTCAAACCAAAAAGAGTTTACGTCGATTAGACGGGAGCGCTTTGAGATTTAACACTAATTGTGGAGTGACTATAAATTCAAGGAAACAACCCCTGTTTAAGAGAATAACTACAGTTGTTCCCTTGGAACTAAAAAAAGGTTGTATATCTGTGGTGAATTTAGCTAAAGCTGTTATTTAATCTAGTGTTTATTAACATCATAAGAGGTGCGGCTATAACTTTAATCAAAATTAGGTTACATCTAATTAAATAATGAAAAACTCACATGGCTATTTACGGTCCTTTGTCATTACTAGTATTAACTAGCTTTCTCCTATTTTACGTAGGTCTCACAGGCATTTTTTTCAATAGGCGTCTTGTAATCAATATTCTACTCGCGGTGGAATTAACGTTGTTATCAATTAATTTAATGTTTTTAACCTTCGCTGCATATTTAGATGATATTATTGGGGTGTTAATGGCTTTATATATTTTATGTGTAGCTGCAGCTGAAAGTGCTATTGGCTTAGCTTTGATTATTATTTTTTATAGAGCTCGAAGATCTGTTAGTGTAGAATATATATCATTATTGCGCGGGTAACTTTTCATCATCTAAACCGTGCACCAAAAACATTTTTTGCAATTTCTAATTAATTTAAGATGCATGTATAATAAAGTTAATGATTAATAAAATGAAAATTAGCTTTTATGCAATTAATAACTTTATTATTGATCTATTTTTTCAATTGTAATTTTATTTAAAATTTATTGAATTTACCGTAAAATAGTTGTGAGACTATTTAAATTAAATTCAATAAAAGATACTGTAATTTTTCATTGTAGTCTTTTATAATCTAGGGTCCCTCTCATAATAAATAGGTTAATAGACTGAAATTATATAACTTGTTTTAATCGAAAAAACTATTTAAAACAATAACTAATTTATTTTGCATATAGTTTCCGCTTATTAAAATAAGTTTATTTTGCATATAGTTTCCGCTTATTAAAATAAGTTTTTATTTTTGTTGAAGAGTAATTTAAAACTCTCATGTGCTTTTTAGGGATAAAGCTAAACAATGACAAGTCTTTTATCGCTACATTAAAATTAATCAAACATATGAGTTTTTTTTTTAAACAATTTTATCTACATCTAATCCATGAAAAAAGACACTTAGCTCAACATTGTCAGCCCAAAAACAATTTATCAAAAAAAAGCTCTACTAGAAACTGTTTTTTGTTAACGACTTTTGGTGGATTAGGAAAAACAAATTATATCATTGAGCGACTTAGTTTGTTTTCACCATTTGGTTTTGGGGCCTATGCCAAAGGTTTAAAAAAAAATAATTTTTTAGCTGCAGCACTAGCTCTAAACACTCAAGAAAAACAACCTAATTCTAGCACTAACATTAGCTCTAGCAAGCTAGAACTAGATCAAATCAAAGCAATAACCAATGACGGACTTATTTTAAAAACGAGCCAATCCTTGTTGGAAACTTTGTTGAAATTAAAAACGCTTGCTGGCTTTAAACAATCATTATTGTTATTTTCGAATTCTAAAAGTAATCATTTTTTAGCCGACCTCAAAGCGCAGGCAGCTAAAACAAATACTAAAAAGCTCTTAGATTCATTTAATCAACGAATATTTCATGAAAGTTTTAAAAATAATTATATTTTGCATTTTAAACAAGGTATCACAGCATCTAACGCTAATATGGAAAGTAGACAGTCTCATAAAATACACCTTTCTACTTGGAGTCCAGTGCTATATTTGGATGCTAATTTTACAAAAACCTTTTCTAGTTTCCAACCAACCACAAATTTATCAAAACAGCAACTAGCCAATGCGCGCTTAGATTCTACAGCTAATCATGTTGAAATAAAAAAAAATTTCCCAAAAACCAGTGATATCAAAAACCTTTCATGCAGCCAACTTAAAGCAAGAACTGGCACAAATAAAAACAAATATATAAAAATTATAGACAAGTCGAGGCCCAAAATCACTGTTGAGCTAAATAAAAGCAACAAAACCTATAAAACAGGGGCGTCTGGTGTTTTATTGAAAAAGCTTTTTGGTAAGGCCAAAAAAAGAATTTTGTTAGCTTGCCCGAGTTTGAGTAATTTTTATTGTGCTAATTGGCTTTTAGAATCAATAAAAACTGAATTAGCTTTGGGAAACAATATAAAACGAGTATTAAATCAAAAAATCTTATTAGCTCAACAACCCGTGTTTAATACTAAACAGTTAATTAAGCAGGTTGAAAAACAAGACAAACATCAGAATAAAGATTACGCTTGGTTACAACAATTAGAGCTTGATCAATCTAATTTTAAAGTAGCTTTTAATTGGCATCCAGAAAATATTACAGAAGCTACTGTAATACCTTATTTGATTAAAGGATTGCGCATTACTTTTTCGGGAAGATTCGGGGGTAAAAAGGGTATGGCCAAAACCCTAACCAAAAGTTTAGGTCGGGTTCCTCAAAGCACTTTGACAGAAAAAATTGATTTTGCCAAAGGCGTTGTGCAAACAAAAACCGGTTCTTTGGGCGTTAAAATATGGATTTGTTATAATTAAATTTAGCAAAACAATGCGACGCGAAAAACAAAACGGCTACGTAGTTTACGTTTAGTTTAGGGTTTTTTTTACTTTACAAAACACGGCTGCCTAGTTTACGGCTACTCGCAAAACGGTTTTAGTAAACAAAACGGTTTTAGTAAACAAAACGGTTTTAGTAAACAAAACGGTTTTAGTTTTATTTTTGCGGCTAAGTTTTATAGTATTTGTAAAAGTAATTATTGTCATAAACCTTTTTAAATAATTTATACATCGTAGAGTTAACTTTGAAACTTTAAATTATTTTTTATTGTTGCAACGCAACTACCTGCGAGTTATTTATTTTTTCTTAATTAAAAAGTAAAAGGTTTTACAAGCTTTAGCGAATAATACCTGGCGTCTCTAACTGTTTAAAAGGTTAGACTAATAAGTATAGTCATTAGATATAATTGTTTAACGTAGTAATGATTGTACTTAAAAAAATAAAAATTAAACAAAAAAAAACAAATTATTATATTGATTAAATATAAGAAAAATGTTTTTGATTATCTTTTAATTATATTAGCTATTTTAAGTTTATATCTAGTTGCAGTTAGTTATATACTTATCAGGAGATTGGAAATAAAAATGACTACTACTCTAGTTAAACCTAGTCACTAGCATTTAATAATAGTTTTTTTTAAATACTGAAATACTTTAATCATTTAGTAAAAATATTAAATTATTAAAAGTAAAATAGTTGTTTAATTGCTTGTTAAAATTTACAGTGATTATTGTAGCGTCTTTGTAACGCTATTATTGCATTTGATTTATGTCAAAATACTCAAACACTCAAGGTTCTTTAAGTCAAGGTCAAAAAACTAAAAAAATAAACCTTTCTTTGCAACCAACCGTATTAGCAAAAACTTCTAAGTCTGCTTCTACAAGTTCTTTAGATTCTAAAACAGCTTCACCTAAAACAAAAGAGGTTCCTAAAGGACTTAAAAGTTTAGTATTACGCTTTCGAAAAAAGAAATTTGATTATTTACAAGTGGGTCGTATTGATAGTATTGGAGACGGTATTGCTCGAATTTATGGTCTTGATGGAGTAAAAGCAGGAGAACTAATTGAATTTGTAGGTAAATCCGGAGTTGTTGTTAAAGGTATGGCACTTAATCTTGAAAAAGATTATGTGGGTTCGGTTTTATTCGGAAGTGATAGGGATCTTGCTGAAGGGGATTTAGCACGACGAACTAAAAGCATTATTTCTGTACCTGTAGGCCTTTTTTTACGAGGACGCGTAGTTGACCCTCTAGGGCAACCTTTGGATGGCAAAGGTGCTTTAGTTGCAACTCGACCAGAATTAGTTGAAAGAAAAGCACCCGGTATTAAATCAAGAGCGAGAATAAATTCACCCATGGCTACAGGTATAAGAGCTGTTGATAGTTTAGTACCCATTGGAAACGGTCAAAGAGAGCTGATTATCGGCGATCGACAGACGGGTAAAACAGCTATTGCAATCGATACTATTATACATCAAACCAACCTTCGACAATTAGAGGCGGATTATATAAACGATTCCGCTGCTGCTAAATCAAGTGTAGGGGCTCAAAAATCCGGAAGCACTTGCGTATATGTAGCTATCGGGCAAAAACGGTCAAGTGTTGCTCAATTAGCTAAAAAGTTAAACTCGGCAAACGCCATGGCTTGGACTACCATTGTTGCAGCGACAGCTTCAGATCCAGCTCCTTTACAATTTTTAGCACCCTATGCAGCATGTTCAATAGCAGAGTATTTCAGAGATCTTGGTGAACCAACCGTTATAGTATATGACGATCTAAGTAAACAAGCGGTTGCTTACCGACAAATGTCTTTATTACTTAGACGGCCTCCAGGACGAGAAGCTTTCCCAGGGGACGTTGGGCGACCGTTAGTCGTACTTATGGATACAATGGGAAAAAAATCCCAGAGACACCACAGGCTGTAACGAGTGGTGCGGACTGTATACTTACCATGGCCGCAATCGCGGTCGGGGAAAAAACCCAAGTGGGACAAGAGCATGTATACAACGGGCAAGCAAGAGGTTGGTCACCTAGAGCCATTGCCCAAGTCCACGATATTTGCGAAGAGATGAGCAGGTTAATTGCGAATGCGAACTGCTGGCGGACCCCCGGGCCGAGAGTCCAGACCACCCGAAAGGGCACAGGCACTGCTCTTTGGAAGATGTTAAAACGTCGCATCGACTCCCATCAACAGCAAAGAGCCCATAACTCAGTAAGAGTAACAAACAGTGGAAGCACATACAACTTCAACAGAAATGGGAAGCTCTTCGGAATTGGAAGCTACACATGTAGCGACCCGACCATAAGTATGAAACCGGTGAACCTCATGCAGCACTGGAGCTGCACGGGGGACAGAGGCTCCGTAGTACCCTGGGCTAGACCCTACGGGAAGGGAGCTAAATCAACGGACGAGTATGACACTCAGGACGTTGCACATCCAGAAAATGAAAGCCAAAGCTGGTCGTCGAATGACGAGCGGGCAACACCCGGCAGAGCAGCCAAGGTTCTAAATAAACTCAATCGTATGGGAAAGGATTCGTCCCGCCCCATAAACAACCTCATCAAAGTCATGAGATGTTTCGACTTGTGGACTGCCGCCTATGCAAACCTATCTAGTAACCCAGGCTCGTTAACTCGAGCAACGGATGGGAAAACCATAGACGGAACTAGCTTTAAATCTTTGAAGGCGTTACAGGATAAGGTGCTAACCGGGGCTTACCCCTGGGGATCTATTCGCCGAGTGTGGATTCCAAAACCCGGAGGTCGTGAAAAGATACCCCTTGGAATTCCCGACTTTCAGGACAGAGTCGTCCAGGAAGTTATAAGAATGATACTGGAGGCTATCTACGAACCTCGGTTCAAGGATAGCAGCCATGGGTTCCGACCAAACAGAGGACAGCACAGCTGCATCCAATATGTCCGTGCGTGGTTCCCCGGAACAGTATGGTACATAGAGGGTGATATCAGCAAATGCTTTGACTCTATTGATCATGACATATTAGTTAGGATACTAGGGCGGAAGATACAAGATCAACGGTTCATAAGCTTAATTGAGAGCGGGCTGAAAAGTAAAGTGATTGATAAGAAATTGATTACTCTGTCTGAGATGGGTACCCCGCAAGGGGGAGTAGTTAGCCCTTTGTTGAGTAACATATACCTCCACGAGTTGGACAGGTACATGGGACGTGCTATCTTCGCTATCAACAAGGGGAAACGGCGAAAGGCAAACCTAGAATATCAAAGACTTGCAAATAAAAGGTATCGCGCGAGACTCAAGGGTAACACCAAGGAATCGGCTGCCTTAGGTAAACAAGCTAGACAGCTGGCCTCAAAAGATGTCATGGACCCCGACTATGTGAGAATCCGGTACGTAAGGTATGCGGACGATTTCATGGTCGGAATCATCGGATCGAAAGCGTTAGCCGAACGCTTGAAACAAGGGATTGGTGAATTTTTGCACCGCCAACTCAGGCTCAAGATGAATCGCGACAAAACACATATCACACACCACGGCAAGAGAGTACCGTGGCTCGGGTATCGAATTAGCACCGCAAAAGTAGAAAGAGTCTCTAAATCGAGGCTCAAGAACCGGACGATACTTTCAAGAATCCCAAGCGTCGGAATAAAGGTCTACACGGATATCAACAAGGTAATAAGTCGCTTAGCGGCCAAAGGTTACTGCGATAAAGCAGGAACGTCTCTGCCTAACTGGCGAGAAGCGCTTTGCCCCCCGCAGACATACTCTGTGCAAAGGGGTGCCAAATTGATAAACGGATTAGATACTTATTATAAAGTGGCAAACGACCGGCGGGCAACTACTCACCGTGTAATGCGCATAGTGAGGAACAGCCTCGCCAAGACATTGGCCGCTAAATACAAGCTCGGCACTATCTCTAAAGTAATCAAAAAAGCTGGAAAGGACCTAAGCCGCCCCTTGAAGAGCAAAATTCCCTGAATTGATGAAAAGCAGAAAGCCGATGCCAAATCGGCGGGCGGGCAACTTAAAGATCGTAAGGTTAGGATACCTTTTACACTTGCACGCAAAGTTAACCCGACCTGAGCCACAGTTTCAGTGGACTCGGGGGAAAGACCCTAAAAGACCCTTACGCCGTTCTTAATACTAGGGCGGAGCAGGCGCACAGCGCTCTATCCGGCGTATGTAGCATGTGTGGCAGCGAAAGCAATATTGAAATGCACCACGTAAGGGGACTTAAGGACCTTAAAGGACGAGGTCGTTGCGAAAGGATAATGATCGCGATAAATCGCAAGCAAATACCTTTGTGCCAAACATGTCACCTCTACATGGAAAGAAGAAAAGATTAGCAGTCCACCGATAGAGCTGGATTGGAAAGCCGTGTGATGGGTGACCATCTTGCACGGTTTGGGGAGAACTTTAGTACCCTTTAGGGGAATTTTTTACTCCATTTTTATTGCCATTCTCGTTTACTTGAGCGTTCAGCCAATATGGGTGACGGGTATTCATTAACTGCTTTGCCAATTATCGAAACACAAGCTGGAGATTTAAGTGCTTATATCCCTACCAATGTGATTTCAATTACTGATGGTCAATGCGCTTTAGAAGCAGAGTTATTTTTCAAAGGAATTAGACCCGCTATTAATGTGGGACTTTCTGTTTCTCGAGTTGGATCAGCTGCACAAATAAAAGGTATGAAAAAAGTTGCCGGGCAACTTAAACTGGGGCGGAGATGCGCCCACTTATCCTCAGAAACTCCCTTCCGTTATGGGAGTCTGGTCCTCTATGGCCCCCGCTTCAGCGGGACTAGTAATAGCTCAACGCTATGCTGGTTGAGAGCTCGCCAGGAGGATGCGTCAAACATGGTTAGGTTGACGAAGTTGGAAAAACAGTTCGAGAAGGCAGGGGATCAAGTTGCCCCAATAGGCCATACAAGCCTGTTACCCACAAGGTTCACCCATATCCGCAGTATTTATGTGGGTGAAAGCGGACCTGTGGGTCTAGCCTGCCAAAGAGGCGCCATTTTAATTACAATGGGAAAGAACTGCAACGACCTAAATTTGATGTGAGACAGAACCTGATCGTCAGGAAATACTCTGTGAACACAAGCGGGAAAGTAGGAACTTCTAAAGTGCGTAAAACAATTTTACGTAAAAGCGGGGAGAGAGTAACGGACTTGACAATTTGGGAACAACCCATTTCTGCATTAGTTTGTGAAGCACCCCAGCCGTTCAGATTCCTTAATATGGCAATCAAAGCCATAAGGAAAATTCAAAATATTAATGTAAATAACTTCAATGCTTATAAGTTATCCATAGCTCTAGCAGAAATTGACTACATTCACAAAAAATCCAAGCGATCCAAAGGATACATTGGAAAACTCAATCTGCTAGAAATAATCAGCGACCCCACTTTCCTACTATACTCATATTCCCTCATAAGAAGGAAGAAAACAGTGGGAATTGATTACGTCCTGACAACTGGCATGACTGAAAAGGGAATTTTTAGGCTCTCCGAAGAACTAAAAAACGGGAAATACCTTCCTAAACCCACAAAAAGGGTTATGATTCCTAAAGCCGACAAAAGCAAACTGAGACCTCTCGGTATTGCAAGCACTAAGGACAAAGTAGTTCAACAAGCGCTTAAGCTTGCTCTAGAACCAATCTTTGAACCTGTATTCTCAGATAAGAGCTATGGGTTCCGTCCAGGCAAGTCGTGCCATACAGCCTTAAGAGATATAGAATACCAGTGGCCAAATACCGTATGGCTTCTCGAATTTGACCTTCGCCAAGCCTTCGATAGAATTAACCATTATGTACTCATATCTCAACTTTCTAAAAGATTTACAGATCCAAAAACGAACAGAGTGATCTGGCTTATGCTGAAAACGGGATACATCCAACTTAAAGGACTGGTTGACAGTAAACTTACTCTAAACCAAGGAACTCCACAAGGATCCATCCTCAGCCCTTTACTTTGTAATATATATCTCAATCAATTAGACCATTGGGTCGAAAATGAACTTATCCCCCGATTTAGCTCAGGTGAAAATGAGAATCAACTCAAAAAGCCCAAGCGGGTAAGCTCAGAATATAGAGAAGCAGTATTTCGATGGAAGAGTAACAAATGCAACGAGATACTTGAATCGGCAACACGGGCAGCCCCGAACGTTCCCAAGAAAGACACCAAGGCCATTATCCAACGTCTCCGGACCGTTGAGGCTATGAAAACTGATATACCATACTACGAACACCCTGATAAGAGCAGACTCACATACGCTAGGTATGCTGACGACTTTCTACTAGGCTTCGTGGGAAGCAAATCAACTGCAAATCAGATACTAACTCAAATCCTGTGCTTTTGTGAATTAGAACTAAAAATGGGCATAAACCCTGAAAAAACGGGGATAAAACACAAAACACAAGGGGTTATGTTCTTAGGCTATAAAATTTGGCAAAAGGGAGAATCTACGATAGGCTCGTCAGGCAAACAAAGACAGACGAGAACTAGACTAATGTTTACCATCCCCGTCGAAAAATTGTTTAAGAAATACGCGGACAAGGGTTTCTTCATTAAAACTAAGAAACCAAAACAGGAAAAAAGAGTAGAAAGACTTGTTGCTCGAAGACAGGACAAATGGCTCTTCCTCAAACCACACTACATCATACACAGATATAATTCAGTGGTAAAGGGGCTGATTAATTACTATAGCGGTTCCGAGAGGCTAAGCAACATGTACGAACTCATCTATACTCTTAAAAGATCGGCAGCCCTGACCCTAGCCCACCACAAAAAGAAAACGACTGCCCAATGGGCTTTCAAAACTTGGGGGCCAGATCTCTGCGTCGACACCCCTGAATCCCGTAGCACAAAAGCAAGAAGCGTTTCCTTTTATCTTCCCTCACTGGCTCAGCAAAAGAACCGATGGACGTCCCAAGATGTTAATGGAATTTCCCGAAACAAAATTGCTGGATATGAAATACCGAAATCCATGAATCTGGTGAGATCAGCAAGTGAACTGAAATGCGCTATTCCGGAGTGTGATAACCAGGCAAATGACTGGCATCATATTAAACACAAAAGGAAGATCGGTGGCTCACCGAACGACCCTAAAAGAAAATTCGTAGTAGCCTTCGCTCGACAAATCCCTGTGTGCAAAAAACATCATATACTGATACATTCAGGTAAATATGATGGAACCAGTCTTAAGAAGTTATCTGGGTATGAATCTGGGACACCTAATTTAGACCTACATTAATAACACCGCTGAATGAATGGTGGAACGCGTAGTGCCGGGAAACTCGCTCGCTACGTGTGGAAGGCAGCCTGGTGGTCAAAACTGCCAGATCGAAGCCTTATCTATTAGCACAATACCGTGAAAACGCAGCTTTCGCGCAATTTGCTAGCGACCTAGATGCTAGTACTAAGCAAGTTTTAGAACGAGGAGTTAGATTAACTCAAATTTTAAAGCAAGATCAGTATTTACCAACACCAACACCTATACAAATTGTAATGCTTTATGCTGGATCAAAAGGCTTGCTAGATAAATTAAATACAGCTCAAATTGACAAATTTTTGAGCACTGTTTTAGTTGATTTAACCTCTTACGATTGGGATTTTATTGAACAAATTAAAGCAACCAGGGATTTTGATGCAGCAGGAGAGGCAAGTATGAAATCATATATTGAAGATCAAGTTGAATTTGTAAAAAGTTTAGTGGCTTAATAGTTGGTTTTAAAAATTAAAATTCAAAAGCTTTATAAAGTTTTTAATTGTGTTGTTATTGCATTTTTAGTAGCAAAATATTTTGGTTTTTAACGGCTACGTAGTTTAGGGCTACGTAGTTTAGGGCTACGTAGTTTACCGTTTTTTTACTTTACCATTAAACACACGTAGACACTAAAAACTAGTTACCTGTTTTGTCTTTCTTTTTTGCACGCTAGTTGACCTTTTGTTTTATTGTTTATTGGTTTTTTATGAGCAATGCGTTGGTCCCCCCTACGTAGTCGCAAAACGCAAGCAATGCTAAGGCTATTATAGTCAAGCCGCCTTACCCCCTAAACCCCTAGAATAGCCCTCCCGTATAATATTTTGTTTATAATTTCGTGATTGTTTTATTTTTAGTGGAGGTTAAATTAATATGGGTTGGCTTTATCAAAGTAAAAAATTCACCAATTAAGCGTTTTTCGTAAGATTTACAACAAATAAAAGTTTTTTTGACCTTTAGTTTTTCGCTATCGTAAAAAAACCTTTTTTTGTTTTTCGCGTTGCTCAAAACTATAATAACGTAATAAGTCAACCGCCTTGCATAACCAAAATAGTATGGACAAAAACCTTGTATGTTGTTGTTAACTTATGTTTATTTTAAACCATTGACGATTACCAATCGGTTAAAATAAAAATAATTTTCATTTATAATAAGTAGATTTAAAAATGATTATCTTAGTAATAAAAATTGTGTCTGTTATGATAGTCGGCTTGTTAGCCACTGCTTTTTTAACTTTATCTGAAAGAAAAATAATGGCCGCAAGCCAAAGAAGAAAGGGCCCAAATGTTGTCGGCTTTATCGGGCTTTTACAACCAATTGCTGATGGACTAAAACTAATTGTCAAGGAGCCCTTATTACCGACAAATGCTAATTTGTTAATTTTTTTATTAGCACCTATATTAAGTTTTGTTTTTAGTACCATCTCTTGGGCTGCTATTCCTTTTGGCGAATCTATGGCTATTGCTGATTTAAATATAGGCATTTTATATATTTTTGCAGTAAGCTCTTTGGGGGTTTATGGCATAATTACTAGCGGCTGGTCTAGCAATTCCAAATATGCGTTTTTAGGAAGTTTACGTTCAGCTGCTCAAATGATTAGTTATGAAGTTAGCATCGGTTTAATCTTATTAACAGTTATTATTACCGTAGGTTCCTTGAATCTAACGGAAATCGTTTTGGCACAGAAAGAGGTTTGGTTTGCGTTACCGCACTGGCCTGCTTTAATAATGTTTTTTATTGCTTGTTTAGCTGAAACAAACAGAGCTCCATTTGACTTGCCTGAAGCGGAAGCTGAACTTGTAGCTGGTTATTTTACAGAGTACTCTTCTTCAGGATTTAGTCTCTTTTTTTTAGCTGAGTACGGATCAATGGTTTTAATGAGTGTACTTTGTAGTATTTTTTTTTTGGGTGGTTGGCTTCCCGCTCTAGATATTTGGATTTTCTATTTAATACCGGGACCCCTATGGTTAGCTTTTAAAACCCTATTGTTTTTGTTTTTATTTGTTTTTGTTCGTGCCACACTGCCGCGTTATAGATATGACCGTTTAATGGGTCTTGGCTGGAAAGTGTTTCTTCCATTAAGTTTAGCCTGGTTTTTATTTACAGCAGCGACTCTTTATAGCTTTCAGCTATTTTAATCTAATGTTATTTATTATTTTACAAGCGATTAAATACAATAGATATAATAATTAAAGGTTTTTAGCTAAATTTTTTTCAACTGTTTTTGCTTACCCCAAACATTTTTTAAAATTTTACATAACTTAATTGTTATTGTTTTTGCAATTAACAAAAAAACTAAGTTAATTATAATAATGTTTTTTTAATTATAAAAAGCAAAGTAAGTAACAGGAAATAGTATAGTGGTTAACACGCCTGTTTTGGGAATAGGTAACGCTAGTTCGAGTCTGGCTTTCCTGATAAAGAATAAAAAAAGTAATTTATTTTATATTTTTTTTAAATATATAGCTTTTTATATTTTTTTGTTTAAGCTGCATTTATTTTAAAACAAAGTGAAAACTATTTCTAAGCAACTATAAATAGTTGCTTAAAGTTATAATATTATAAATATAAAATAAATTAATATACAATGGCTACAACTATAGCACAATTATTAAACAAAACACGAAAACCTAAAAAACATCGCTCAAAAGTAAAAGCTCTTGAAAAATGTCCTCAAAAAAAAGGAGTTTGCTTAAAGGTTTATACAACTACGCCTAAAAAACCCAATAGTGGGTTGAGAAAAGTAGCCAAAATAAAGTTATCCAACAATCGAAAAATAATTGCGCAGATTCCGGGAATTGGCCACAATTTGCATGAACATTCCACTGTACTAGTGAGAGCGGGGCGCGTACGAGATATTCCTGGTGTAAAATACCGAATTCTTCGAGGATTACTTGATTGTAGACCCGTTGTTGCACGTAAAACAAGCCGATCCAAATATGGAGTTAAATATGCACATAAATAACTTGCCATAGTAAACTAAGTACATGAAAGTTGTTAAAAACACTTTGTTAAACATAAAAGTTAGTTATTGTTGCTTAAAGTTTTTTAAAATGTTAACTAACCAATTTTAAAATGTTAACTAACCAATAATACCAATACGATAAATTCATTATGGGTCTTGTGCTTATTAAATACTAAAAACTAAATAAAGTGCTTTATTTAGTTTTTATTTTACCTATATATACATAGTTTATTATGCGATCATATTTTATTTTTAAAGAACACAAAATAACATTGAATACCTTGCCGGGATCTAACTTGATATCTACAGAGTTAAACAAAACGCGTGTTGAAAAAAACATTAAAGACACTACCAAACACTTAATAAAACAAACTTCTAAAACAACAAATAACTTTATACGTCACAGCTTTTTTATAAATAATGTAGCTCAACCGTTTTGTTTTTCGCTAAACTCAAAACCGTTTTGTTTTTCGCTAAACTCAAAACCGTTTTGTTTTTCGCTAAACTCAAAACCGTTTTGTTTTTCGCTAAACTCAAAAATGTTACAAGCAAAAAAATCTTTTTACCAAAGCATTTCTCGACTTTACGACAAAACTATAGACAATAGGTCGCTACCCAAATCTATAAAAAAACAAAAATTTATATATAGAAATTTACAAAAATTGTATTTGGCAGATACTACAATCAATAATTTTTTTCAAGTTTGTTTTATATTTAGCTGTTTTGAAAAACAAGATTTAAAATTAGCTTTTAACTTATTTCAAAAATATTTAGCTAGTTTAACCAATTACTTAAAGACTTATAATGATTTGAAAACCGTTCATGAAAAGGATAAAACAAACTTACGGGCAGCGTGGACTCAAACACGTTTACAAAATCAACAATTACCTAATTCTAAACTCAATTTTAAACAATCTGTAGCTTATTTAAAATTGGTTGGTTCTTTAAATGAAAATCTTAATTCCACAGAGGTTTCTATGCCCACAAAACTATATACTGTTATACGAAGCCCCCACGTGTTTAAAAAAACAAGGGAGCAGTTTGCTATAACCAAATATAAACGTGTAGTCAAACTGGTCTTTAAATCTAAGTCAGCTTTAAAAATATTGGTTGATAGTTTTGTGTTGTTAAAATTACCTGCTGAGGTTAAAATTATTATAAGAAATAAATAAACTATACACAAATTAACAACTAGTTTTAGCAAAGAGAGCTGCAACAAAGTTACTATTAAAATGATTACCCTTTATAACAAAACTACTTTGTTGATTATTTTTTTTTAGTTGCTTCTCTATAAATAGCCAATAAAATTCAGATTAATTAAAACAAAACTTTTAAGTTTAAGTTATTTCACTGTAGCAGCTTATCTTTGAGTTGATTTAATGTTTAAACAAAAGGTGATGCTAAAAATTGAAAAAACTTTTGTTAAGTAAGAAAACTAATATGTTCTACAATTTTTATTTTGAATTATCAAAAAACTTTTTATTACTTATAAATTTAAATTATTTCAAACTATCCTTGATATTTTGTGAAATCAAAACACTTTTAAAACTGTTAGATTTTGTAAGACTTTGTAATAAACATATTATTACACATTTAACCACATAACAACAAAATTCATTTTTATTTCAACATAGGCACAGGGTACGCTAAAAAAAAATAGCAACCATTATTTGCTCAGCTTTGCCTGCATAGCGTTTTTATAAAATCCTTATAGTAAGTAAAAAAAACTTAAACAGCACATTGTACAAACAAAAAGCATAGCCGCTAATTCTTGCCCGTAGAAAAGGGCTATACGCCACCTTAACTACCCGTAGAAAAAGCAAGCTATAATATTTTTATTGGAAATTATGCTTAAGAGTTTAAAATTTGGGTTTTGTAGTTTTTTAAAAAACCTTTAACAGAACTTTTTTAGTTGTGATAAAAGCTATGCACTATAGCTATATGCGGCACTAGACTTTTTTTATTTATAATCTTTAGTTTAAAGTAACGTTGGTTTACAGTTTTTGGCGTGAGTTTAAGTTAGCGTGATAAGTTAAAAATTAGTTAATAAAATTTTTGTAATTACTTGGTTATAAGTTAGTTAATATTGTTTCAATGATTTTAAGGTAATTGATATCTTTAAAATTAACAAAAGCTTAACTTTAACTGTTATTTGTTACAAAAACACGGGGTAAAGTAAGCAGTCTGACTAAAATGTAGAGTTGTTTGCGAGTAATTATAATACCAAGGATGGGGGTATTATAGGCAGTAGTAGTTTTATGGGGTAGACAATTAGAGACACAGGCGGCAGACGCAAGAATTAAGAATTATGTAGATGCTATGAGCTTAGTTTTTGACAATAAATTTTAGCTTGTTTATAAGAGCTAAAAAGTTGTTTTAAATCTATAAAGCAGCTAAGGGCTTTTAAAATGATAATTGCATGCAATAAACTATAAAAAAAACCTAAGGATACCTGTTTAATTTTATTTAGGTAAGATTTTTTTTAATATGTTTCGCTTAACCTGAAATTTTCTGCTGATTAAATTTTTAAACTTGCAAATTAAAGCTTTCTAACAACCGCTCAAAAATTTATCTGTCAATACTACCGAACACTACATCTAAAGAACCAATAATAGCTACCACATCTGCGATATAATGACCTTTGCCTAAAATTTCAATCGCTTGTAGAGATGCGTAATCTGGAGATTTTATTTTAACTCGATAAGGTCTATTAGTACCGTTACTTACAAATAAAACTCCGAATTCACCTTTAGGTGCTTCTGTTGAACAATAGGTTTCTCCTACGGGAACTGTGAAGCCTGACGTGGAAGCTTTAAAATGTCTAATTAAACTTTCCATGTCAGATTTGAATTCAGCACGAGAAGCTACAGGGCCATCGGTTGGTTTAATGGGTCCTATAGGCATTAAATCAAGTGTTTGTTTAATAATTCCAAGGCTTTCTCTCATTTCTTCGATACGAAGAAGATATCTATCATAGCAATCTGAATTAGTACCTACGGGTACGTTAAAATTGACTTGATCATAAGAGTCGTAACTTTGGGCTTTTCTTAAATCATAAGCAATTCCGGAACCCCGAAGTAAAACACCACTAACACCCCAAGCTATAGCGTCTTGTGCTTTTAAAACTCCGATATTAACCAATCTTTGTTTAAAGATTCGGTTTGCTGTTAAAAGTTCTTCAATTTCATCAATTCGTGAAGCAAATTGCTCAGCCCAAATATGTATGTCTTGTAATAAACCGGCTGGTAAATCGCTAGCTACACCACCTGGTCTAAAATAAGCTGCGTGCATTCTAGCTCCGCAAACTCTTTCATAAAATTCCATTAATTTTTCACGTTCCTCAAAAGCAAATAAAAAAGGTGTTAAAGCTCCAGTATCCATTGCAAAGCAAGTAACTGCCAATAAATGATTCAATACACGAGTAATTTCGGCGTAAAGCATTCTAATAAATTGAGCTCGACGAGGTACTACTGTTTCTGTTAATCGCTCTACTGCTAAACAATAACTATGCTCCATAGCCATTACAGAAACGTAATCCAATCTATCAAAATAAGGTAATGCTTGTAATACAGTTTTATATTCAATTAATTTTTCAGTACCTCGATGAAGTAAACCGATATGCGTATCAGTTGAAAGCACTTGCTCTCCTCTCATAGAAAGGATTAAGCGTAAAACACCGTGGGCCGCCGGATGCTGTGGACCAAAATTTAACGTAAAAGGTCTTGTAGTAGTAGGTTTAATTGCATTTTGTATTGCCATGATTTTTTTTTGTTTTTTGTTTTTATTTTTTTAGGTTACGCATGAAAACATGGCCTAAAAAACGCCAGCGCTAGTTTCTAAAAATATTAGTGTTAAAGTATATTTGGTGACGGGTATAAGCAAGTATAAAATACTTTGCGTGAGCAAAGTAAAATACGATGAGTTTGTGGGTTTATAATACTAGTTTATAATACTAGTTTAGAATTTATATTTGTTTAATTTTTATTACTTTCTTGAATGATTTCAATTGTTTTTCCTTTATCACATGGTGACAAGGCAAGGTTAAGTAGAAATTCACTAAACTCCTTTAACAGCATAATAGATAGTTAAAGATTAGTAGAGCTTAGTTAGATAGCAATATCTTTTTTAAAGTTATCCAAAAACACAAAGGGGTAACGGGTCAATGGATTGCTAGAAAAAAATCAATGATGCAGAATAAAATAGTTGCCTGTTTTGTGGTTTCTAGTTTGTTGATTAAAGGCTAGTTAAGCAATGACCTGTTGAAGTGGCTACATAGTTGCAATTTTGGGGTGTCTAGCAAATCTTTAAATTTAACTCTTAAAAAAATTTTTAACGGTAATAGTTTTGAGTGATACACGAAAAACAAACTACAAGCAAAACGGTTTTGTTTTTCGCGTTGCTTGCGTTTTTTTTTACGAGCAATAAAACAAAACGCTAATTTCTCAATAGGTCAAACTTAAGATCAAACAAGAGCCAAAGAAATAAAAAGTATAGCGATCACTCTTGAATCTGTTATCATAAACACTTCAGGGCATGTTAAAACTGTAAAAAAGCAAACGGCGGATAAAATCATTATCACAGCATAGTGAAAAATTAATCCAGATTGCATTTCACCGAGTTGAATATAAAGTTTTTTAATATTATCACCCAGTCCTAAAGGCGCGATTGGTAACAGCTCTAAAAAGCCTTTATCAAAATTACGAATTAAACTAAAACCAGAAATATAGCTAGGATAAGCAACAAGGTCATTTAAAAGTTTGTCATATAACCATCTTTTATTTAAAAACATATAAACTTGTTTATACCAACCACTTGCTGATAAGTAGCTTCTTCTGACAAACCACAAATTGAAAATAAACGCTAAAAAGCCTCCCGCCACTGTTAAAAAAATGGGAAGTAGCTTTATGGATTGTGGTAGAAATTCGGCTTCTATTAAATTAGCGTTTTGTGGGTTTACAAAAATAGCATTGTTCCAAAAATCAGTACCTATACCAATGAACATTTCTTTAAATAGCCAACCAGCGTAAATTGAACCTAAAGCTAATAATATTAGAGGTAAACTCATGACCCAGTCTGGATCGTGGGCACCTTGAATACTTTTTAAATGTAAATTAGGCAATTTGCCCGGGTTAATGTGCTTGTCTTTAGATGACAAGGATAAAGAATTTTTAGAATTACTTGCAGAGCTACTATAGAAGTATGAATTAAAACAAAAAAAGATTAATCTAAAACTATAATAGCTTGTAGTTAAAACACTAAAAGTCGCTAGTAAATAGGAAAAATGGACGTTTAGAGCATAGCGGGCTGCTGCTAATTCAAGTATAACGTCTTTCGAATAAAAACCTGTTAAAAAAGGCGTACCGATTAATGCTAAAGACCCTATAATCACGAAAGTATAACTTAAAACTAAAATTTGTGTTAAACCCCCATATTTACGAATGTCTTGCTCATTTGCCAAGGCATGAATAAGTGCGCCCGCACTTAAAAATAGTGGAGTCAAGAGTTCATTAGCTGCAGCCGTAAGTTGCTCGTTCACTGCATCAACTACTAAAGTGCTCCCAGAACCGTGCGAGAATGTCACCATTCACACGGCTCGCCAACTTAGATTACTTGTTTTTGGGTTTCATACCATGAGCATATGGCATGCTCTGCATAAAGGCACTTGCTTTCTTTTACTAGCTATCATTGCCACTTCTACGCAATTGTTTTTGTTGAAATATTTCAGACCTCTTACGTGGTGCATTTCCACCTGTTGGTTACTTCCACAATGGGAGCATGTTGCACTAAGTGCTATTCGCCCTCGGATGCTAAACTCTGTCCATCTTGTTATGGGCCACGCAATGTGTCCCTCCCTGACCTGCTTCCATGGATCCCACCGCCTTGCCAGAGGACTTAAGTCTGGTTCAGGGATGTCCTTGTACTTGGTGTATAGAATTTTAGGGTTAAACCCTTTTATAACACTTCCGGCAGACTTAGCATCTTTCACTGCTCGGTCATCTTGAGCTCCATGGGTTAAACCACCCTTTGATTTCAGGGGACCGCTTAGGTCTTTGCCTGCCTTCTGAAAGACTTGGGCTACGGATCTAAGCTTGTATTTTGCGGCAAACATCTTAGCTATGCTATATCGAATTATGTAGCTAAAACGACTTACTGCAGGCCTCCTGTTCTCACTAATCCGATAGTATTCGTTTAGTCCCCGCAATATGCTGTTTACTCTTGTTAATGTGTAACTTTGCGGTTGGTGCATGAAGCGGAAATTGGGTACAGGTTGCGACCCTTTGCAAAACCCTTTGTAAGCTAAGCCTTGGATTACCTTGTTGACGTCCGCAAGGAGGATTAGTCCGCCGCTGCGAATTCTTCGGATACGTCGAGTCTGGTTGCCAAAGTGTTGCGTATGTTTCATCGCAAATGACGGGCCCCTCCTGATAGAATAGCCAAGGAATGAGGCGCCGCTTTTGCTTATTTGGGTTACTACTGTTTTATCTTCATTGAGTTGCAAGCGGAGCCTCTGTTTCAGAAAACGGGTTATCAGCATCTTGACCCGCACAGCTAGTTGCCGTGGTCCGGTTATGCCTACAATAAAATCGTCGGCATACCGCGCATAATGCAATCGTCGGTAATTAGGGTCGTTTGTAAGAACTCGGGGAATTCTGCGTGCGGCCCGCATCGCTGCTCTGCCAGCTTTCGTTCCCCGGTAATATGGTCTGCGGTTCATTAGACTGACATACTCTGGATTTCTCCTGCGTTGCCGACCTGTGTCAATCTGGAGTTTTAACCTAGATATAAATCTGTCTAATTGATGTAAAACAATGTTGCTCAGTAGTGGACTACACACACCGCCTTGGGGTGTTCCAGTGCTCATGCATTCCATAGCGCCATTTGGCATCAAAACTCTGGAACGAAGGCCTCGAATGATCAGGTTGACGAATCTTTCATCGTCTATGGTTCGATCTAAACACTTGCTTACGATGTTGTGATCGATGGTGTCAAAGCATTTGCTAATATCCCCTTCTATAATCCATTTTATACCGCCAAAGTCGCGCCTGACTTGTCGTAGGCATGTGTGCTGCGATCTTCTGGGTCGAAAGCCGTGGCTGCTATCGTAGAACCTTGGTTCATAAACGCACTCCAGTAAGGTTCTAAGAACTTCTTGAACTATTCTGTCTCGAAATTCCGGTATACCTAATGGTCGTAAGCCCCCTTTTGGTTTCGGTATGTTCACCCTTCGGGTTACTCCCGCCGTGTAGTTTCTTGAGCTAACTAGTTCTTTAAGTTTGGCTAGCGCTTTCATGTTGGTGCCGTCTATAGTTGCTTTATCCCCTCCGGCCGTTAAGGCCCCTTTATTCAGGGACAACTTCCTATAGGCGGCAACCCACAGCTCATCTCTCCTTAGAAGCCTTGAAAGATCTTTGACTTTTCGGTTGTTTTGGCTGAGTTTCCACACCGTCTGCAAACGCCGAATGCAAGTAATAGTCTCGTCCGAGGCTCCTGCATGGCGTCTGAGACTCTCTAAGTATGGGATGCCCTCCACAGAGTGCATCCGTTTAGGTCCCTTCCCTGTTTTAGCAGAATACTTTCTGCTAAGCTTTGCCATTGCTGGTTTTCTTTCGAATAAGCAGGTACTACGAACCCTGCGTCCCTGACGCGTTATAAAGTTCGCGTCAGGTTCACCGTTTCTACCTATTGGCAATAAATTTCGTTTGTTTCCATAGAACATGTTAAAATTTTCTTAAATTAAGAGAAAGTATAAGTAGGGTTTTGAGCGCTTTTAATCCCTTGATTAGGGTAGGCGCGTTACTTAATGTGTGGCTTGATGTCCTTTACTCTAACATCTTGCGTAATGCTATACTAATACCCGAGGGCTGCTTAAGTACAGAGTTCAATTTCCTCGCCGCGCCTCGCCTTCGAGAGATACTCTCTACTTACCTTTCATTTACACTTGGGAAGAGGCCTTGGGTTGCAGCCCTGATCTTCCCTTTCACACCAGGCTGTGTTCCCCATACAAAGTGCGTTTGTACGGGTAAGGTGTGTGTGTTTCCACCCCACATTTCTGGGTGGTTCCAACTGGATTAGTCTTTATTTTAGTTAACGTCCAGGTTGGACAATTCCAATAGGCAGCCTCCGGTCGCCCGTAAAGCTTTAAAAAAGGCGTGGTTAAACAAATGAAAAATGCCGACAGCATAATTGGAGGCTCCACAAGTAGTAACCATATACCCCAGTTGACTACAGGTCGAATAAGCAATAATTCTTTTAAGGTCATTTTGCACTAAACCTATAGTACCGGCAAATATACAAGTTATAGCACCTATTATGGTGATCCAGGCTCGCGCTGTGGGTGTATATTCTAATAAAGGTGAGCTTCTAGCTAATAAAAAAACACCCGCCGTTACCATAGTAGCGGCGTGAAGTAATGCAGAAACAGGAGTAGGAGCATTCATTGCTTCCGGTAACCATGCATGTAAACCAAATTGGCCTGATTTACCCATAGCACCAACAAATAAAAGGATACAAGCAAGGTCTAAAAGATTTATACTAAAAGGTCCTATGATTAAGAGCTCTGTTGTATTGGTTGCTGAGGCAAAGATTACTTGATAGTTGGTTGTTTTATACATGTAAAATAAACAGATGACACCCAACGCCAAACCAATATCACCGACTCTGTTTAATAACATTGCTTGTATAGCGGCTTTGCTGGCTTGTAATCGAGTAAACCAAAAACTAATCAGTAAAAAAGAAGCTAATCCAACCCCTTCCCAGCCTACAAATAATTGAATATAATTATCTGCTGTAACTAAAATTAGCATAGCAACCGTAAATAACTTCAAATAGCTTAAAAAACGAACAAAATGCGGATCTTGGATCATATAGCTACAAGAAAAAATAATCACAAGGCAACTCACTAACGTCACAACTAAGCACATTACAGCGCTTAAAGTATCAAATAAAAAGCCCCAACTGGCGTCGTATAGCTCACTGAAAAAAAAAGGGCCCAATAGGATATGACAAGGACACGCGCACAAGGCAACTTCATAAAAAATAAAGCAACTAATAACTGTGCAACAAACAGCACTAAAAACGCTAAGTAAAGCGCTGCCTCTTGTTCCTAAAAATCGACCAAAAAGAGCCAAACAAATAAAACAACTAAGTGGTAAAGCTAGTAATGTTAAATACATTTTTTACAATTTAAATTTAACTTTTTTGTTTCTATGCAAAACTATAAAATGGGTAAAAACAAATAAGCAATATAGAAACAAAAAACTAATTTTATTTATGTTGTCTATACTATCAAGGACAAGTCAAATGGAGTTGGAGAGATTCGAACTCCCAATAACTAAAGTTAATAGATTTACAATCTACCGCCAAACCATTAGGCTTCAACTCCGTGAGGGAAACTATTGTTAAAAAGTTAAATACTAGCTTTACAATTTTACTAGTTACTTTGCTAGAATTTAAGTTATAAAGTACATTGCTTAATAAATTTGTGGTTGGGTTTAGCATTGCAAGCTAACAAGCTTTTGTTGAAATCATTGATCTGGAAAAAATAAAAAACCTAAAAAAAGCCTAAAGTTACGTGATTTTTTGCTTTTTATATTTGACTTATGAAAGGGTGTAAACAAAAACAAGCAATTAATTATTCTAATAAAAAAATGTTTATTTACCAACAATTATTGTAGGCATGAAACCTAATGACCTAGGAAAAACAAAAGGCAATAATTATATCCACCTTACCGTCGCATAATTAGCTTGCCGGTTTTTTTTTAATTGCTTTAATCCTTGTAAATCTGCCGTAATAAATACTTTGTTGTATAAAGAGATATTTTGAGCACTGTTGGCTTTGAGGTTTTGTTGTTTTTGTGATATTTCAACTGATGAAAAATTATTGGTAAGTTTAAAAAAATAATTTAAAACAGTATTTTTATGACTACGGCTAATATAACTTTTAGGACTTGCCGAAACCAACCCCAAACCACCTGAACCGGTTAGCTTGATAACCTTGCTATGATCAGCTAATAATAAATTGCTTTGTAAATTTCCGCTAATGACAGGTACGGTAGTTAAACTACTTCTCAATACTTGGCTATGGCTTGTTAACCCTAGGGCTAATAAATAAAAAGGCAAACCTACGGGTGTTTTAAACTGCTTTGATTTTTTTTTTAATGTTAATGCTTGTAGATTTGAGCTTTTAATTGAATTTATTTGTTTTTTTAAACCGTGTTTTTTTTTAATAAGCTGTAGACATTTTTTTAAAGCTAATTCACTATCATTTAATCTGGTATTATATATTTGTTTGTTTGGCCTTTTATTACAATATTTTGCTAGTTGAGGAAAATAGTTAAAACTTTTATACCATTCGCTATTTGTTGCATAAGAAGTTTGCATATATTTTTCTAAACTGTTACTAGGTTGAGCAAATTGTTGAGTTAGAGACTTGGTTATAAAATTTTTCCCTTTTATTAAATCAGTTGCAACAGGGTCGCCACTAAAACAAACAGCATTAAATCTTTTATTACGTCCCAAAGCTTGTGATAACAAACCTATGGCCCTGGAATTAAAAAATAGTGCGCTATTTGATAAATAATCAACTAATTTTTTGTTTGCTGAAAGCCATTGTTTTCCTGGCATAGAGTTAAGATCTATTACATGTGGGATTCGAGAACTCACCACTGGTTGGTAAGCCTTAGATAAAAACGTGCTTGCTTTTTGAATTGCTGGAGCTGACTTAGCTACCTGTACAGGCCAAGCAAGTTGTTGGCCTAACTTGTTGATATTTTTTGACAATGCTAAATTGTCTAGCAAGTGGTTGCTATAATAATATGATGAATCGCCCGCTGTTTCAAAAAAGCGTGTTTTAGAAGCAATTCTTACGCTAATTGGGTTAACACTACTCATGTGATTAAAAATTTAAAGTTTATATTTTTTAAAATTATATTAATTGGTTTTTTTTTACTATAGCGAAAAACACGCTAGGTAGTTTAGGTTTAGTTTAGGGTTTTTTTTACAAGGAAAAACAAAAGGTCAACAATACTTTAAAGTTATTTTTTTATAATTCTAAAATGTCGAAAATGCTCAATTTTATGCTTTTTAAACCTTTATATTTTGGCTGGTTAGTTGTAGTATTTAGACTGTGGGTATAGTCGAAACAACTAATTAAATAAGCGTTTTACAATATTTCAGTGATAGAAAAACAAAAAAGATTTAAACCATTTTTTTACCTAACACACAAGCAAATTTGCTTAAAACCAATCTTAAAAAATTTAACGAATTAGAATTACCGATAATAGGATAATTAATTGTTGGTTTTGGTGTTAAAAGGTTAGGTGTTGTAACACTTTTAAAGGGTGTTGTTAACTTAGATGCTGAGTTTATAATCCCTAGAGTTGGTATTTTTAATCGATTTATTTGATTTAGCAATGACAAGGTTTTTTCGGGGTTAGCAAAAAAAACTAAATCAGCTTGTTTGCTCCATGCATTAATCCTATTACTGGTTTCAATAGATTTTAAACAATGGTTTAAAACAAGTTTATGATGACTTTTTTGTTTGTTATAGTATTTCAATTTACTAGGTATTTTTCTGCGAAAGCTTTTTAATAAAAGTTTTCGTTTTAAATCAGCATCTCTTATTTCAGCGCAATTATTAGCCAAAGATTTTCTTGCCACAGGCGAATAAATGGCACTCCAAAGGCCACCAGAAAAAGTACCTATTGATTTTAAAAGAAATTCATTATTCCTTGGCATTGAAAACAAAGATTTGTCAAAACATAATTTTTCATCTAATATGTTTTTAGAAACCAAACTATTTTTATAAATCTCTTTAAGATAGCGTAATTGTAATTCAGGATTTAAACGTATATTCAGCAAAGTTGTTGAAGAAAGATTTTTTTTATAACTAGCAAGGCTGTTTGAAAAAAAACCCCCTATCCAAGAGTTTTTAGATTGTGCCAAAGTTGCTGTCCATTGGCTATTTAAAATAGCCGCTTTGCTAACTATTTTAGCCATACCCGCGTAAAAAAAATAATTATGAGTTGCAATAGCGTCGCCATTAAAATCACCGGTTGTAACAACGTCGCCACTAAAACCAGGGACAGCGTCGCCGCTAAAATCATTAAAACTAGCCAAAACAAGCGGAAGCTTGCTACCTAAAAGCTTTTTTTGTTTTAACATAAAAACAGTATTCAATATGTTTACCGTTTGGTAACTTTTCTTGTTTAAAGAAAAAGTTTTCTTATTATAATTGCGATGTTGCAAATTGCTCGTTGTTTTGGTTTTTCCTGGAATTTTGATATCATTGTTATAGCTAACCTTGACTTTCAAATCCTTGCTTGCAAGTATTTCATGGTTTTTTGTTGTAGTTGATTTAGAATAAGCATGTAAAGCTAATTCATCCTTTAGAGTTAGGCTTTTGTAAGAATTCCAAGTACTGGCATCCAAATAATTGTTAACTTTTTGTTGACTCGTAGATATTTTGGCGTTTAAAGTTAAAATTTTATTTTTTTTGTTGGTAGGTAAACCACCAGGTAAACCACCAGGTAAACCACCACGTGCAACTGCGTGTAAATAGCTAAACAGTTTTTTTGCTGATTGTGAACTCAAAGTAGGCTGGGGGTTTTTCAACCGGTAATACAAGCTTTTAACTGAAATAAAATCCTTGTCTACAGTGTTTTTATTTATAAAGCATGACTGAGATGGTCTACTTTGTGTTAAATGCTTGTGCTTTTGCTGCTTTGCGCTCAAGCTCTTTGACAAATTAAAAGACTTAAACATAGGCAATCTATAATTTGTATTTTGTTTTCTAGAAAATTGCGGGGGCAACATTTTAGTAATGCTAGTTGTAAAATCATTGACTTGGCTACTGATAAAACAACTAAGCAGCCGTAATTGGGGCTCTTGAACCAATGGTCGAGCATCTCCTACAAAAAAAATTCTTTTATTGTTTAACGTAGCGAACAAACAAACATGTAGCGCTTTCAATAAACTACTTAATAAACTACGTAAATTAATAAAAGTTAAATCCTCTCTACTAAATAATAAAAGCCTAGAAAACGCTGGCGATACATTTTGCGATACACCGGGACAATTGCAGTTTAAAACATTGAGGTTAAAAAACCAACTAGCTCCTGCTTTGGATAAACACTTTGCATTAGAGATGTCAAAATCAATAAAATCTTGTTTTTTTAAAATTTCATTGCCAAAGGCTCCGTGTTTTATAGGAACAAAACGCAAGTTTATAAAATTTTTACTGTTTTTGCTATTTTTTTTTCTAGGTTTGTCAAGAGTATACGCCCGAGTAACTTTAATGCCTGCTTTGGATAATTTTTTTTGTGGTTGCTTAGACACAACTGTAAAAATAGGGTTACTATTTTGTGGTTGTTTATTGTGTTGACTTAAATAAGCGGTATTAACTTGATGTTGATTTATGGTACTTATCATTATTTTTATTTATTTAAACGTTTACTTATTCCTATGAGTTTTCCAGAGCTTGCATGTTCACGAAAACTGATTCTTGATAAAGGGCATCCTTGCAAAGTAGCATTTCGACCGGTGACTACGCAACGGTTTCGTATTCGCGTAAGGGTATTATTTTTTAACTTTTGTAGTCGGTTTTCTGCTAAAATCTTTTGAGGTTTTTTTTGATAGTAGGCTGTTTCAAGCACTGCTTTTAATACCATTGAATCAAGTTCTTTTTCAGCATATTTTTTTCTACGTTTTGCATCAGTTATTTGCTCACGAAATTGCAAATCTAGATATTTAAATTTTGGCATTATTAATTATTTCTATATAAAACGCACTGGCTATACTTTGCTTAGTTAGCAAAGCCAGAACTAGAGTATTGTTGCTGCTACAATACTTTACAACTAAGAATTAATATACTTAATTAAAAAGTGGGTATTAATTACCTTTACTAGCAAAGTAATTACCTTTGAAATTTGTTTTTAACAATAAAGTTATTGTGTTTTTAACAAGTAGCTGAAAAGGTGCTCGAAACCTTAATTCCGGCTTATGAATCCGATGTTTTAACCAATTAAACTATTCAGCTTTTTATATTGGTTTAGATTTAAATATATTAATAATGATGTAGTACATTGATAAAGATAAGCACTTTGCTATTAAATTTGTTTACACATAAAATAAATTATAAACTAATTTATTTTATAATTGCTAGATTGCTAGACTATAATGTCATGAATTAGTTGCTTAAGTATATTAAATTATTTACAGATATCTCAACCTTTTTTTTCTTTGTTTTATTTTTGATTAAATGCATTGCAAAATAAAATAAAAATTAAAGTACTCTATAAGTAAACAAAGCAATAAAAAAAGCGATTAACATAATGCTTAATAACTAGTTTTTTTTGTTTTAATAGGGTAAAAGGTATAAATAGGGAGTCGAGGCATAGCTTCGACAGCAATTTATACCTGATCTATATTAAGAAGTTATTCTTTTAGGTGAGCGTATTACAGGTAGTTCAGCATGCGTATGGAAGTCCATTGGACTCGATAACAGCCATTCTAAACTATATACTACGGTTGGCCGGTCAGTTGTCCAGGGGTTAGCCGGAGCAGGCCGAGCAACAATATAAGCTTCAGCAACAACCATAAAGAAAACAAACATGCTAATTAAGCTAACATAACTACCAAAGCTACAAACCAGATTCCACCCAGCAAAAGCGGTTGGAAAATCCGGTATTCGCCGAGGCATACCTTGCAACCCTAACCAATGCATTGGTAAAAATGTTAAATTTGCACCAATGAATAAAAGCCAGAAATGGATTTGTGCCCATGTTTCATTATATAAAACACCAGAAATTTTTGGTAACCAGTAGTAAAAACCACTGAAAATAGCAAAAACAGCTCCAAGACTTAATACATAATGGAAATGCATGTGACCTGGCGCGTAACGCCCTAAAACCTTACTTTTGCATGGATAGCCCAACCGCTTTTAAAACTAGGGATGGCTGCTATTTTCTGCAAGTAAAGGTGGCCCGTGCCGACGGACTTTGCCGACGGACTTTGTCAACGGACTTTGTCAACGGACTGGTCACGGTGGACTATCTCTTTATCTAATCGAAAGTAAGGCGACAAAAGGTGTTCGAGCCCATAAAGGATTACGATATTTGATAAAATTTAACACAACTTTGGCATAGATTTTAAAATTTTCACTTTGTTTTGGGTATTTTTGATAATGTCGAATTTCTAGAAAACGTTTAATTGTGGTTATTCTATAAAATTTCATATCACAATAAAGCCTATTTATCATAAAATACTCATATAAAAAGGGCATACCACCTACGGTTTGATATTTAAATGCAATTGATTTTAATCGTTTGTTTTTGTTTTTATCATAACCATTTGTTCTAAAATAAACATTTGGTTTATAATTAGGTATTACAAAATCTAAACAAAGCTTTTCTGAGTATATACTATGTTTTAATTCTAAAACACATTCAATTCGATTACCTGGATAATTAAATACAATCGACCCGTCTGTATCTATTAAACCCGCAAAATACGGATCTAATGGTTTAATATTGTAGTTAGCTTCTCGGTATTCAATATTTAAATATGGGCATGTTTTTTCAAATCCCGGTACTTTGAGTCTGATTAAACCATTAATTAAATTTACAACTTGAATGATATTTTTTTTAATACTTATAGTATATGTACAATAAAAATTCTTTATTGTACGAATTTTACCAAAATGCAGGTAATTTTGTATTATTTTTAAAATTTTAATGTCGCGAATATGAATTTTTATGCTAATCGCTTTCACTATTGGCTTGTTATTAATTTTTCTAATATAAAAATTACCATGCCCATCTATGACCCCGGCTAACCAAGGCGCAAACCAATTCGGTAAATTCTGATTAGACAATTGACATATAGTCTCTGAGGATCCCCACAGGTTTCCTGCTGATTGTATAAATTTATCATTGTTTTGACTATTGATATTCATGGATTTTAATAATATTAAAAAATTTCAAATTATAGCTAAAATAATTTACGGTAAATTTAAGTAACTGAAAGCCTGGCCTGCTAATAATTGGCCGTAATAAGTATTTACAACAATTTTGCACCATGCAACCAGCCTGATTATACAGTAATATGCTAAATAGAAAGAGTTAAAGTTAATTATTGTTGAATTTTTGTAAGCATATATGTCAAAACAAACCCATAGCCAAAAAACTCAAAATACATCTATTTGTAAAGATTTTTTTATTTCAATAGTAAATGATAAACTAAGGCTAGTAACAGCTAGCCTTGTATAGTTCCCAGCATACAGTCAATTACAAAATAAAAATCACTTTTTATTCGGCCCATAGCGAGCAACTACATAATATGTCAAAAATAATTTAAGCTTTCGCTTAAAACCGGACTATGTCATCAAAGCACCTGCTGCAATTAGCGGGAGCATTTGTTTCGCGTGTAGTCTCTGAGGATCCTACTTTATACCCTAGGTAAAACTATTTGTATATTTGGTTTCCTGCAAATCGCCCATTGTTATACTTTGTAATTTTAGCGTAAGCGCACAATTACGTTGGTTAAGTATGTTTAACCAAGTTTAAGTGTTTAGGGTTTTTTTGCATATAGCGAAATTTAATCACGACACATAAAGTTTATGAGTAGTTTTTTAATTAATTGTTATTAACGCGAAGCTTAGTGTAGAGGGCAGATTTAAATCGCAACCATTGATCACGTTTGTAGCCCAACAAGCCGACCCCACAGATAGCTTGGCTACCATAAAACTCTACCAGAGGCACCAAAACGCTGCTACGATAAGTTTCTACCACAACCACACGCGCGGTGGTACGAACTTTATTGGGTATACCAAAAAAAGCTTTTATGGCATAGATGACTTTGTAGTCATTTTTTTGCGCTATGCTAAAACTAAGGCTGCCCTTAGCACGTATACAAAAGCAACCTTCTGCTTCAGTAAACCCGCACAGCCAATTGCGCCAATGGGGCGCTTGCAGTAACGCGTTATATGATACATCCGTAACCCCAACAAAGCCATGCCATGCCGAGCCTATTTTTTTTATGTGCGCATATTCACTGTAAGTCAAAGCATTATCAAAGCAGTATTTAAATAGGGCATACTGCTTGCGTTTGTGAGTTAATAATAGTCCGTGGGTTTCGACCAGGGTGATAAATAATTTTAGCTTACTTCTATGGTCTTCCACCATGACAATTACATTTTTTCCCACGTGCAGGTTCATAAAACCTAACTCCTCCCGTAATTTGGCGCACATGGTATAATTCGATTCATTATAAGCTAGTTTTATTATTATGCGATATTGTAAGCCGCGACCTTTCCAATTGTTTACTTGTATGCTGCCGTCGCCTTCTAAAAGGCCTAAAAAAAATTCCGCGTAATGATTCATAATTAAAAATTATTTATCGTGAAGGCTAATATCTAAACCCGCGTTAGATAAAACAACTCCTGTCAATCCACCAACTGTGAATAAAAACAAGAAACCTAATGCGAATAGCATTGGCGCTTTATATGTTATTCGGCCAGCCCATAATGTAGCTAACCAGCTAAATATTTTTATGCCTGTTGGCACTGCGATAATCATTGTAGCGGCAGTAAAATAAGCTCGTGTCATTAGGACTATATTATCAACCTTGCACTTAAACAAAAACTCTACCAAAATGTATTGTGCTATTGTCCTACAAGGTATGGTACAAGGTATGGTACAAGGTGTCAGGCGTTTAGTCTCTGAGGATCCTCTTAATTATAAACATTTTGTAAGGTATGTTTAAACCGATAAATTGCTATTAAACCATTAAACTGTAAATGTTGTTTACTTTGGATATAGCGAGCACAACGTCTAAAGATGATATATTGAGTATATTTCATTGTTTGCAAATGATAATCATCAAGATAACTTATTATTTTATAGATTGGCTTTTTTCCTGTCAATGTCAAACGACGTATATTATTTTTATCTTTATAAATTGACTTTACTCCAAATAAGGCCCCTATCAAAAGTAAAATTATATTATCTTTTTGAGAAAACTTTATTTCTAAACGTACACTTTTTTTATGTTTATGCGTTATGCTATTGGCTACAAAAATACCTATGGAGCCGTCTGCATCTAAAAAACCGGCTAACCAATAGTTGTTTAAACAAATTTTTTTTGAGGCGTGAAAAATCTTACAGTCTAGCCAAGATTCATAGCCCTTACAGATTAACTGGTTAATTTTTCTGCAAGACACAAACTTGCCATTAACTAAATCAATTACACGTTTTAAGCCTTGTTTGCTGGCAATAGTAAATCGCACGGCTTTTCGATTACTACTGTACTTGTATATTTGGCCAAACCCTAAATATTTACGTAAACTGTAGGCCGCGCTTTTATCTTTTTCATGAAATGCTATTTCAAGTTTTTTAAAGCTAAAACAACCATCACCCTCAATAAGCCCTGCTAAATAATAGCCCAGTTGCGTGTCACATTGGGGTCGTTTATGCTTGCCCACATGATTGCTAATATTAGCCCATGTACAATAAAATAAAGTCATAGTATTATAAATTTGCAATTTAAAAGAATTATTTTATATATGACATATAAAAAAAAAAGAGAGTTTCCTGCTGATTGGCCAACCTTTAAGACTGTTCCGACTAGTTTTAACTAGAACTAGGTGGGCTTAAAATTTAACGGCTTTCCAGCATATAGCCTGATACAAACTTTACAAGGTGTAAAGCTACTTTACATGATGTAAAGTAAGAATATCTTTTCAGATACTCCGGACACTAGAGCTCGTGTATCAATATCTAAGCCTACTACATACATATGATGTGCATAAACAATAAAACCAAGAATACCAATAGATGCCATGGCGTAAATCATACCTATTGTACCAAATACTGGCTTTTCTGAGAATGTTGATATTACATGACTAATAATACCAAATCCCGGTAAAATTAAAATGTATACTTCGGGGTGCGATTTTAGCAAGCTTGATATCAAGCTTGCTAAAATTGGGCCATATCATTAACCAACAAATAAAATTTAATCAACAAGCAAAGCTATATTTAAACCATTTTTCAGCAAAATTACACCAGCGTTTTCTTAAAATTTCCCCGGCTTGCGCTGTGTAAGGCTTTCTAGACCATAGCTCATAAAATTCAGGAATTAAACGGATTCTATGCATTTTTACTGTTCTTGAGGGATTTTGTTGAATGTAATTGCAAAAATCTAGTATGTCTGACCTGCTGCTTATATACCAACTAAAGTATCCATTTTGACTTTTGTCCAAAAAAATGGAGCCAAAAGGCTTTTGTTGCATTGACGGCTGGTTTTTTTCATCAAAGGGTGTGCATAAAAAATCAACATTATATTTATATTTTTGTGTTATTTTAATATAAAGCTGGATTCTTTGGGCATCTTTAACTCGTTGGATCTTACCCTCCAAACCACTTAAATTTTCTCGACTAACGTGCTTTTTTACGCTAAGCACAACCGTGCCGTCCGCGTCAAATAAACCTGCTGCGTAAGAGGATTGCCAGTTAAAAGTGTTTGGGCTTATAAAATCTATGCCCAATCTTTCGCAAACAATAGCTAATTGACCCATGCGAATAGTGTTACGTGAAAAGCCATTAATTCTTTTAACGAGACTTTGTAAATGTGTTTTATTACTAAGTTTTAACCTAATTGCCCGACTACCTGAAACAGTTTTAACACTTCCTCCAATATTTTGTTTTATTCTGTATAAACACTGCTCATCAAACTCATTAAAAGTAATAGAGAATTGCGCTACAGACGAGCGGTTTGTTATATAAAAGCAGCCATCCCCATCTATAACGCCAGCCAGCCATTGGTTCCATTTATAGGATTTATGGTTTTTATTTTTACTAGTCATTTGCTTGTTTGTTTAGATTTGTTGGTCAGAAAGCGTGCGGCCTCTGAGGATCCTACTTTATATCCTAAGTAAAACTATTTGTATATTTGGTTTCCGGCGGATTGTTGGACTTTTTTTTTTGCTGTATAAAATCAAAATATACAGCAAGAGTTTTATTTAGCAAATAGGTTTTAACTAGGTTGTTATGGCCGTGCTTGATGCGCCGAGCCCATCAACATTAATGTTCAACACTAGTACTATTTGCATTATAACCAAGTTTTCAGCATATAGCTTTCTTCATAAATATAGCTTACGCTATAAAAGGGCCAACTTTTTGTAGTTACAAAAAGTTTTATACTTTTTTAGGCTAAAAAGTAATATTAACCGAAAAACCAGAAAAGGTGCTGGAAAAGAACAGGGTCTCCTCCTCCTGCGGGGTCAAAGAAACTGGTATTGAAGTGTAGAGTAAAAAGTTGGGAACTCCCCTACTGTTTGATTGCTCATGCAATCGATCCAAGGCATTCTTACTAAAGTGCTCTCAGAACCGTGCGAGACAGTTACCCGTCACACGGCTCGCTAATCCACTAGTGAGCTATTTGTACATCTTTTTCCCGTGCGCTTGTAAGTGATGAAATTTACATAGAGGAATTTGTTTTCTTCTTGCTGCGATCATCTTGTTCTCAACAGCATAAACTTTTAGATGTTTTAGCGCACGTATATGGTACATTTCTACTTCTAGCTCTGTACCGCATATCGCACATGGTAAACCAAAAGCGTAACTCCCTCTGGTAGACCTCCACTCCAAGGCTAGTAGTGGATCTTCCAGGCGGGCGTTTTTGGCTGTTTTAGTGCCCACCCCTATGTTAGGCCTTGGGATATTTGAATATCTAGTGAACGGCAGTCCGAGCAAGGCTTTTCTACGTTTCGATTCTTTACCAGTTACGGATTCCTCCATATTTGCTAATATTTCGTCTGTCGCCCCTATTGGCCTTTGGGCTTTTAAGGGTTTTCCAAGATCCTTGCCGGACTTGGCAAATATCTTGGCTATACTGCCAATTCGATACTTAGCTGCGAACAGCTTGGCTGTCGAGTATCGTATTATATAATTAATTCTAGATATTTGCTGTCTTTTGTTGTCGGCTAAATTGTAATATCTTTCAAGCCCTCTCAATACGAGTGAGAGTTTCTGTATTATTGTGCTTTGGGGTTCCGGCAAATAGTAGAAATTGGGCGTCGGGTATCCGTCGGCTCTACAAAATCCTTTTTGATGAAGCTTTTTGATAACTTTCTGCATATCCACTTTGAGAAACGGCGATCCCCCTCTTATAACTCTAACCTTTCTTTTAACGCCACGATACTTCCTGATGTAACTATAGGCAGAAACTGATTTACTTAAGATGTACCCTAGGAATCGGACAGTGTCCTGTTTATGGTGTGATATTTTAGTATCTTCCATATTAAGTTCTAGGTTGAGTTCATTCTTCAGGAATGTTCGGATTCTTTTCCCAGTGTCCATAGCGTCGGCCTTGGTTCCTATTATTCCTACTAAGAAATCCCATCCATAACGGACGTAACTTAGTCGTTTATAAGTAGGATCTACTGCCACTGCGTAGGGCACCTTTCTAGCTTCTTTAATTCCTCCCTTACGTAACCTTCGATCATATTCCGGATTTCTCCTTGGACTTTTTCCAGTATCGTAATTCTTCTTAGTAGATTTCATAAACTTGTCTAGTACATCAAGATATATGTTGGAGAGTAAAGTGCAGATACCTGCTTGCGGAGTTGCTACGATGCTGACATCACTGCCCTCACCTTGCTTAACTCTCGTTCTTATGATTCTTTTCACTAGAGAAATAAACTTCTCGTCTGAGACCTTTATTCTAAGTAGTTTAATCAGGACATGATGATCTACTCTATCGAAACACTTAGTGATGTGCCCTTCGATGAACCATACTACTCCTCGAAAGTATTTACGGAAATCCTTAAGTGCGGTGTGTTGAGAGCGGTTTGGTCTAAATCCATGAGAAGTAGTTTCGAAAGTAGGTTCGTAGATGTTTTCCAAAATAGTTCTCACCACTTCCTGTACCACTATGTCCCGAAAGGTGGGTATGCCTAATATGGAGCCGCCTTGCGGTTTAGGTATTAACAGCCATGCTTTTCCTCCCGGGATATAGGTGTTATTCAGTACGGAATCTCTCAACTCTAGAAGATGTTTTCTTGATGTACCGTCTATCGTCCCTTCGTGCCCTCCTGGGGTCATAGACCCTTTGTTGGGGGCGAGCTTCTTGTAGGCCGCAATCCAAATTTCCGAACTTTTCATTAGACGAATTAATCCGTCCACCTTGGAGTTCGGGTTTTTGTTGTATAGCTCATTTATTGCCCTTAATCTCTTAACCATCTTGCTGGGACTCCTCCCTCGTAGTTCGATTGATTGAGGTGTTTTCGTAGATGAAACCCCAGCCGTGGTATTGGCTGAGTTACTTAGGGCCCTTCCTAAAGGTCTTAGTACTACGGCCCCTCCGCCCCACCGGCACCTGCGCCGGTGGTTCACCGGTGTCGCTACAAACGACTTGTTTATTACCATTGGTTGTGTTTCCGACGTATCACTATTAATTATAGTTTGGTTCACCCGGGTATTTGGAAGTACGGCACAGAAACTATCCGACTTCGGATGAATTGCTAGTGTCCCGTTACAAAGAACGAGAGTGGGCATAGAACAACGGTCAACGAAACCCGCCAACGTCTCACATTCACGAATAACCCATTCAGCCATTGGTAATGTCTTGCCTAGGAGGGCGGCCACGGATAAGCCCAATCCTGTGTCCCCCATTGCGCACAGGCTATGGTCCCAACCTGCAGTGCTTAAATACAGGCTAGTAAGTACGCTGGCATTCTGGATAATTCCGCTATCCAGTTCTCCGATTATCGGAGACAATTCTTGTAGCAACCGAACGGTCGCCCTTCTGTCTGTTAAAAGCATTGTAATTCCCGCAGCTAACACAGGTAATGACAGCAATAATAAAAATGCTGTGATAAAAACACTCCAAGCAAATAATGGAACACGGTGCATTGACATTCCAGGTGCTCTCATATTTATAACCGTTGTTATAAAATTAATAGCCCCTAAGATAGAGCTTAATCCAGAAACGTGTAGTGAAAAAATAGCTAAATCTACTGATGCACCGGGGTGACCCACAAGCGATGATAAGGGTGGGTAACTTATTTTACTTCGCTCGCGCAAAGTTTAAGTTAATGGACTATACCATATACTAATAAATGCAGCAAAAAAGGGTTTACTAAAAATTTTAACAATTTTTATTACTCTCACAATTTATCTTTCACAACGCTTTTTAAGTCTAACCATGATTGATTTAGCTCTTAAAGTCTTGAGCTTGTTTTGTTTACGCAAAGTTTTAAGCCACAATGAAAATTCAAAACCTTTTATACCTAAAAGACGGCCATTGATCGCATCTGCTATTTTATTTAAGGTTGATCGCTTTTTAGTATCTAACATTAAATAATTATTTTTATTTTTTAATGCAGACTCTATATTAAACAAGCTGTGAATTCCAGAAATAAGGTGTCGATCGTAGGCTTGACCTATTGCGAAACCATGTTGTGCGTTACTTAAAATATAAAAACTACCTTCAGCTTCTATAAATCCGGCCAACCAATCTAAATCAATAATAACTTTTAAATCAGTACCATTATCCCATATCGGACTTATCTGATCAGTTTTTCTATCGAGCAATTCGTAAGATGAGCCTATTGCACAGTTATGCCCTGGACTTATTTCTAGTGCTTGTTTAACAAGTATTGCAGCAGCGTATTTCATCGACCTTAAATTAAATTTTTCAAATAAAGGCAGCAAAACAGAGCGCCATAACTTTTTACTACGCACACGATAAGTTATGAAATTCCCGCTTGTAGTTATACTACCGATTCCTAAAATTTTTTTAAGCTGATAGATCGCACGACTATTATACTTGTGTAGGGTTACTTTTAAAACGGGAACCCATTTTGTTTTTTCTTTATTAGACCATTGTAATCCTATATGACCGTCACCATCAATCAGTCCTATGGCCCATTTAAGCTCACGCCATTTTTGCTGATTATTAATATCTTCACGTGTAGTCTCTGAAGAAATAAAACTCTTTTTATGCGGCTTCAACATTTTATTTATATACTTAGTTTCTAATTGCTAGATAAACATTGCCTTTGTAATGTCAAAGGTGGTAAAAAACGCAAAATCTAAAAATAAATATATTTATTATTGTTTTACCGTTGATTTCCGTTTTGTTTTTCGCGTTGCTTACGTTTTGTTTTTCGCGTTGCTTACGTTTTGTTTTTCGCTAAACTCGTAAAAAAACGTAAACTACGTAGCCCTAAACTACGTAGCCGTTTCGCGCATCTCACGCTTTGTTTAGTTTTTATAAAAACAAAAGCTGTTTTATTTCCTGCGGGTTATCTTTTGATTAAAATTTTATAACGAGCCCCTGTATTTTTACACTTTAACATACTCTGTTGGATAGAAAGTATGTAACTCAGTAATTTTAATCTATACAAGATGTTCTCGCATCGAGTGAAGTTTTTTAAAGCTAGGCTTATCCCTAGCAGGACCACCAACCCATACTTAATGGTCCAACCCGTTCCAGCTCCTGTTTCCACTAACGCAGAACTTAAAAGAAGTAATAAACTTACTGGTAAAAGATGAACTAGATACGGGTACCTTTTAAGGTTCCCGCACCCTTTCCCGAACCGTACGTGATAGTTTCCCATCATACGGCTCTCAATTAGCCTATATCTCGCCCGCATGTTTCGCCATGTGGCATGACTTACATAGAGGTATTTGTTTGCGGTTGCGCTTGGCCACGAGGGAATCAAGCTTAGAAAGTTTCGGGTTTAGGTCTTTCATCCTGCGAACATGGTGCATTTCCACCCGATAGTCTGACCCGCATAGATTACATATAGCTTGACCTAGACTCACGTTACTGCCCCCTGAATAGAAAAGCGGTACTAGAGTCTTAATGGGTTTCCTAGCAAAGAGCCCTTTATAGCCATATTCGGCCTCATGGAACCCCTTGCTTGCTTTTGAAAAAGCAAGGTTCTTACCATATTTGGCGAATATTTTGCTCACCCTCGTGCTAAACTTAGCAGCCAGCAGCTTGGCCAAGGAGAATCTCATAGTGTGGTGGAGAAAGCTGACAAGCTGTGAACGGTTGCCCGCAAAGCTGTAGTAGTTCAGAATCCCGGCGTAAACCGAGTTGTATAGAGCTACTATTTTGGCGTGGTCCAGAGACATCCAAATGAACTTGGGATGGGATTGCTCCTTTCTAAGAAACCCCGCGGTTTTCAGTTTTAACTTCACCCTGTTCAGAGGGACGTGGAATTGTAATCTTCTCGTCGATCTTCTAAGGGCTCGGGAGCCCTTATTAGAGAATCCATGGTACTTTTGGTGCCTGGCTCTGAAGATGTTAGCCCCTAAAAACAGTACTTTGTCTTTTCCAAGGTTTGTCACTTTTGTTTTCTCATCGTTTAATTCTAAGTTCATAGTATCTCGACAGAAAGCAGTGACTCGCTGTTTAACGTTTAGGGTTTCATTGTAAGACCCTCGAATACCCATGACCCAATCGTCTGCGTAGCGGACGTATTGGAGTCTTCTGTACCCGGGATCGAACAAATTTATCGAGTGCAGCCTTCGGGCTTTTGTTAGCAGGATTTTACACTGCGCTTCTTGCCCCTTGGCTCTCACTGGTTTCGCCGCCGAAACCAGTCTCGAGTACTGGTTATTTAGCGCCACCTTTTTCCCTTTATCGAAGCTCTGCTTGAGCTGAACAACATACAAGTCCAGTTGGTGTAAGTATATGTTGGCCAGCAGGGGGCTAACCACTGATCCTTGAGGAGTACCGACAATGTCCGATGAGACAGTGGAGGCTTCCATGTATCCAGCTTTAAGCGCTTTCCAAATGAGTTTGGTAAACTGGCGGTCGGCCAGCTTAGACTCGATCAGCGCCATTAGTTTGGCATGATCGATTTTATCAAAGCACTTGGTTATATCCCCCTTGATCATCCACGTGACTGAGGCAAACCTAATTTTTACATCATTCAGGGCCGTGTGGCAGCTGCGGTTTGGTCTGAAACCATGGCTAACGTTCAGAGTTTCAAACTCAGGTTCATATGCCATTTCGAGCAGAAGCCTGATAGCTTCTTGGACGATTTTGTCTCGCGGAGGTGCGATAGTTAAGGGTCTTCGACCACCGCCCGGTTTAGGGATATACGTTCTTCGTCCAGGTTTGAATTGGAACGTTTCGTCCTTTAACTGTTTGCTTAGGTCGACGAAGTATGTGTAAGAGACTCCGTCCAACGTTTCGGGCGTGATACCTTGGGTCATATTGCCCGGTTTGCTTCGCAGTTTGTTATAGCAGATTTCTAAGAAGTCTGGGTTGCAGACGATGCGGTGCAAGTTCCAAGTGATACGTCGGCCCGGTTGAGTCTTACAGTGATTCGAGAATATTTGCAATCTATTAGCGATTACCTTTGTTTGCCCATCCGAGCAGTATCCGCGTTTGAAAGCAACATGGCTAACTGGACCCCTTCCCTTAGGCAGAACCCAAGTTAGCACAGGTACTGTGGGTCCTCTGTGACCGTAGCCGTTTCCAGCCTTAGGCCATCCGACAGTTCCGTAATAGAATTTATATTTATCCTTAGGTTGTTGCTTGTTCGCCTTGGCCCGGTACAGTTCCGGATATGTGCGACCGTCCCCTTTGATGGATCTTTTGGCCAAACCCATCAACAGAGTCGCAGACAGCATTACACAGCTTTGCTGACCCCCATCAGTTGGGAGCATTGGAGAAACAACTTCGGCCCACTCAGGCCTAACCATAGATAAAAGACATTGCGGCAGACTATCGACATAGCTGCTTATTCTCACCGCCGCTTCCATCCAGTATGCTATGTTCAGCACCCCCCTTTCGGGAGTACCTAAACTGGTTTGTCCTACTATATCGAGGAGATAGTAGCTCATAAGTAGAGCGAATCCTAAAACGGCGCAGTCGCGCACCCAAAAGCTGATATTATTTAATCGAGGGAATGCCATATCAGGTGCGCCGATTAAAGTAGGCACCATTATATTACCAAAACCTCCTAATAATGCAGGCATGACCATGAAAAATAGTGGGCTCGGCCTAGATCCCTCGCGGTTTCCGCCTGCCCCCAAACCGTACGTGACAATCTCTCGTCATACGGCTTTGCTTTGTACTTGGTAATCACTTTAAGCATATTTAATGTTTCCTACTACCTTCTTGTTTGCTTGTTAAGCTGTGACTTTTCGGCTTCGCTCCATGTATTGCTATGTAGGCGCGTGTGATGGTCCTTGCATAGAGGTATTTGTTTTCTGTTTATTGCCGCCATTTGGCGGGTAAAAAAGTCTAACTTCTTGGTTTTTTTCAAGTCTTTTACCTTTCTTAGGTGGTGCATCTCCACACCGTCAGTTTCACCGCAAATCACGCACGCCTTGTGTAAGTTAGATTTGGTGAATTTTGCATTGCATACCGCGTCCAAACTTTTCAAGGGCTCGGCCGTTGGGTTGTTGCCGCTCTGGATGTTCTGTTTTTTAAAGTCCGCTGGGCTCCATAGGGATATCTTGTTTCGCTTGCTGTTCTTTAATGTGACGTCGCATCCGAGGCCCTTGCCAAATTTTCTATACGTGGCTGCCATTGTTTTTAGCTTGAATTTTCTCGCTAGCGTAAGGCAGCAGGATTCTTCAAGTAGCCAGCATACGTGGGCCAAGTTTTGCACGTTTCCTACGAAGTTATAGTAATTGTATAGTCCTCTTGTTACAGAGTTATAATACCTTAAAATGTCCGCGTGTTCAAGATTTACAAGGTTCCCTCGAAAGGTCCCCCTGTATTTCCTTCGGTCGTGCTCTTGGTGATTAATTCGAGTTTTTATGAACCCTGCCCTTAAGAGTTTATTCAACACTTTAGAATGGTCCATATATATTCGGATTCTGAGCTTCCGTCTCCGTGTTATAGTTCTCCCTGCCGTTTTTAGACTTTCCAGCGGTTTCTGGGCGCCCTTGGTAAGAGGGGCTTTAAGGGTGTACCCTAAGAACTTAACCGGTGTGTCCGAGTGTTTTATTATACCCGTCTTTTCTGGATTCAGTTTCAATTTTAGTTCGTCGTTAATCCAACTTTCCACTTCATGTAAAATTGTTTTGGCCATTTGGTAGCTTCCTTCGACGCCTATTATGAAATCATCTGCGTATCTGACGTATTGCATTCTAACATATTCTTGGTCGTATTTCATGCTGGGGGTTGAGACCAGTTTCTTTACGAGGGCCTTATATTTTGCAGCTTTGCGTGTGTTTAGGCCTTTAAATCTCATGTATTTCACTGCATTTGATAACGAAACATATTCTTTGTTTTTCCTATGTTTCTCGCCACAGTTGTATTTTTGTTTTAATTCTTCCATGTACAGGTCTAGCTTGTGAAGATAGATGTTGCACAAAAGCGGGCTCAAAATAGAGCCCTGGGGCGTTCCTACAGATAAGTTCTCGTGCAGTTTTCCGAATTCCACGTATCCGGCTTTTAGTCCTGACTTGATTAAGCTCAGGGTCTTAGGGCACGTTATTTTTTCCTTGAGTATTTCCACGAGTTTTTTATGCTGGATGCTATCAAATGCTTTTGAGAAGTCAGCTTCTATTATAAACCGGCTGCCCTGGAATTTCGAATCTATGTAAGCCATTGCAGTTCTTGTTCCTTTGTTCGGTCTAAAACCATGGGAGCATTCGAGAAAACTCTCTTGAAACTGGGGTTCTACAACCAGTTGTATAGCCTTCTGTATGATCTTGTCTCTGGGCGAGGCAATGGTTAGAGGGCGGGTTTCTGTTGGGGAGGGCTTGGGAATTTGCGTTCTTCTAGCCGCGGGAAATCGCAAGGTCCCGGCTCTTAGTCTGCTTTGCATTTTCTTTAGTGTTGCTAAGCTTATTGCGTCAAGAGTTTCGTAGGAAATTCCCCTGGTCATGTTGCCAGGCTTACTTTTGATAAGTTCATAAGCGCTTATTAAGTTCTTAATGTTAGAAATTTTCTTCATATGTAGTCAAGTGTTGATGTTATGGTCCTTCCCGCTGCCACGATTCGCTTAGTAGCCGGCTTTTGAGTGGGTCATTTTCATCTGCTAGTACAAATGCTGCCCTTCTGAAAATTATTTCATAGTACGGCAGCTCCGTCACCGCCTTTAAGGCTCCATTTTTTGGTTTTAGGGACCGCTGGGGCCCCCTTAGGTGATCCCATAGTTCCCTGTTTAGGAAATTCCTGCTTGGATCTCTGCATACCTTGATTCACTCTGCGTGATACTCCCTAGCGTTTGGAGTCTAGCGGGTAAACTTATGATAAAATGCCCGGACGCTAGGCTTCTGTCCTAGTTGCAGATGGCAGAGGTCCCCTAATGACGAGTAGTATGTGTCAGATTTGTTATCCTGATCGTTGCAAGACTTAGTTGAGGTGGGCCTCCTAGACACGCTGCACCGGCCCGTTCCCACCCTTTGCTACCAGCTTAGCCGTTCGGGTTTCCCCGCGAGGTTTGGCCCCGCCGGCTTGGTAGCACTTTACTCGGCTAGATTCGTCCGAGACCCTGTTAAGGCATCCTAACTACAGAGCACAATGGCGCACTCATAAAAAGAGCATGCGCAGTTATTATAACATTATAAAGAGCATAATTACCTGCTAAAATTTGCGTTCCAGGTAAAGCTAGTTCTGCCCGGATTAACATTGATAACCCAGTACCTATTACTCCTGAAAACATTGCAAAAATAAGATATAAATATCCTATATCTTTTGCTGAACTTGAAAATAACCATCTTACAATCAT